TTTAGCTAGCACGATGCTTGCTTATATGTAGTGGGCGCAATAAAAAAAATAAAGAACTTTATTTTTTTTTACCGAACCCACAAATTTATTTATTTTTTTATCTCTAATACTTCTAAAATTCATCGGATTATTATGATTCGAACATAACTAGTCTTCGTCCCAAACGAAGTGCCTACCCAAGCCGGCCCTAATCCGTAAAAAAACAAGAGTACTTGGACTTGAACCAAGAATTTGAAGGTTGAAGCTTCCTATTTTGCCAATTAAACTACACTCTTCAGAGAATATCCGATTTGAACGGATGCGGCTAGAATATAACCTAATAAGACTCAAGCTTACCGCCTTAAACCACTCGGCCAATTCTCTTTAATTCCTCAGCGAATCGAACGCTGATATCATTCTTATCAAAAATGCACTCTACCGTTTAAGTTAAGGAATCTTATAGGGTATAATCAGCCAACTCGCTCAGCTGGCGTTCCTCTTAAGTGAGAGGAACTTTCTTCCTCTCACCCTCGGATTAGTGGCGCAAGCTCTGCTGCTCCTCTAACCCTTAATACTGAAAAATGAAGGATTTGAACCTTCAACTTATTGTGTGTAAAACAATCGCTCTACCATTGAACTAATTTTTCTTTATCCGTTTCCTGCTATTAGCTTGCTAGAGGGTATTGCCTATTCCCTCCGGGATAAAAAAAAATATATTTTTTTTTATCCCATCCTTCGGAGGGAATAGGCAATACCGAAAGCGGATGAATTTTTTACTAGGGCTAGCTTCGCTAGAACGAAGTCCATCGCTGATTTCTGATCCCGTAGGGATATGCAGTATTTTAGTAATTTTTTTCTGTATGCTTCGCACAGAAGCACAGAAAAAATACTGCTATGAAATACTACTTATTCCCTAACGAAGTGTACTGATTTCTGATCCCGCCGAAGGGGGGGGCTAGCGAAGCTAGAGCTCTGAAATATGCAAGCTCTAATTTCGAAGAAATAGGGAGAGACTTCGTCTACAGCAGGCTCTAATTCCCTACCCCCGTAGGGGGTCAGGGAATAGAGCTTGCTATGAAATACTTAATCTTTTATTAAGTCGGCGTAGACGAAGTATCGCCTAATCCGGAGGATAGTAATTTTGTGCAATGCTGCTTGGCAGGGGTCGGAGCTTGCTGATTCCTTAGCTCGCTGAGACTTCGTCTAACCAAAGGGATATGGAATACTACTGAATCGCCTTCTCGTTTTTAATAGTAATTATTATAGCACCAGTCATCGCTAATAATAATATAAAACTAGCCATAAATATTCACATATTGTGACTTGTATATAATATATGCCCTATAGTTGCTGTATGCCCTGTTTCAGCCATATTATTATCTCAACTATTACTTGATACAAACATAATATTCGCATTTGTAATGTCTATGTTTTTATTAATATAATTTAAAATATCGCTAAATTTATTTCAAGGTAAATAATATAGTATAGTATTTAATTTACTACTGTAATTATTTAATATCGCCATGTAATAAGGTAGTATTTGGAATATAGTAAAATTTGCCAGGATTGTAATAAATAAACCTAAAGATACACTATTTCTATTATTACTTTGTAATTCACTTGTTCTTATATTTATTAACATTAATATAAATAAAAATAATATTGAAACTGCCCCAATATAAACAATTAAATAAGATAAACCTATAAATGTAAGACCTATTAATATTAAATATACTGATATATTTGCAAATAAACCTATTAGAAATATTACTGAAACAATAGGGTTTTTATTAATTATTATTAAAATACCACATAATAAAGCTGTTATGCTAATTATATCTAAGGATCCTGTTAAATATCCATTCGAGAAAATCTCAGGTGTAGCTAGAAGTTGATAATACATTGTATTTTTTATACTTATATTAACCTAATATTTAGGATAGCAATAAAATTATATCTTGCTAGTGCTAATCCTGGAGCTTGCTCCTGCGTAGACGAAGTCTCGAGCAGTAAAAAAAAATAAGGAATAGGCGAAGCCTAGGCGAAGCCTATCCCTTTATTTTTTTTTTTTCTGGTAGACGAAGTCTCGAGCTTGCTGATGAGTAGTCCAGAAGAATATTTTATCAAATTTATCTATATAAAATAGATTACCGCCTTAATTAAGACTTAAACTTATCGGCTGTAAATATGTGGGAGAGCCTCTCCCTAGCGAAGCTAGCCTCCTTGGATAGACGAAGTCTCAGCAGCAGTAAAAAAAAAGACATTTTTTTTCTAGTAGCTTATCCTTAGCCTGCTGAGACTTCGTCTATCCCAACGAAGTGGGGGGCATTCTTCTGGATAGTCCCTCCAGTATAATAAATTAAGAACCTCAATAATACATAGATACGTATAAGAAAAGTCAAACTACATCAACGAAATGTCAGTAGAATATTCCAGCTTCATAACCAAGATGATGATGGTCTGTTAAATGGTATGAATATATTCTTCATAAAGCCACTGATAAGAATATTGTACCTATAATAACGTGTACAAATAAAAAATATTAGCAATAATTCTCATTATTGTTTAGACTATATCATTTGTATAATATGTAATATAATATACAACAAAATTTGCAAGATAGAAAATCTACCTTTTTAGTCGTTGTGCTGCTGATTTCGAAGAAATATGCTAAAGCTACTCAACTATTAGAAATTATTTTGAGCTTGCTGATGAGTAGTCCAGAAGCTCTATCTGGATTTTTTAAAGAAGAATAACAATTAATGTTGTTAGATTTGTAACTAAAGCCATGTTTTTACATAGCTAATTCTAAGATCTTGGGGGAATCGAACCCCCTTATACCATTAAATCTTTATATATATAACTTATGTCGAGCTTGCTGTATTTCATATCCCTTACGGGATCAGAAATTAGTGGCGTGCCGTGTAATAAATTATATATATTTTTTTATTAAATTAATATCTATAGATTAAAACTAACTTCCTCAGTAATACATTGTTACGTATAGGAATAGTCAAACTACATCTACAAAATGTCAATATAATATTCCACCTTCATAACCAAGGTGATGGTGATCGGTTAGATGGTAAGCATATGTTCTTCATATTCCTACTGATAGGAAAATAGTACCTATAATAACGTGGAACCCATGAAATCCAGTACCGAAGAAGAAACATGTACCAAATACACCGTCACTAATAGTAAATGAAGAAACGCTATATTCTACCCCTTGAAAGAAAGTGAATATTAAAGCTAATAGAACTGTAAAGATAGAACCATATAAAGCTCCTTTTCTTTCTCCTTTTATTAATGAGTGGTGCGCATAAGTAATAGTTGCTCCACTAGATAATAAAATTCAACTTTAATTAACAAATTAGTAAAACAAAGATGTCTTACTAACATAAGATTCTAATCTCTAACAATACATTAGAGTACTTCCCGTACATGGAATGAAGTAATCCTTCTCTTATTACGATATTGTACTCGTTTTAAAGTCCGACTGTACATTTGGACAGACATTTCAGCCTAACCCCGGTGAACCAGTCTGTAGCGACATTTACAACTGCCGACGGTCTTGGATGAGGATATCTTTAACCGTTTTCACCTAATTTTTCTATACATCTCTAAGTAAATTCGATTGTAATCTTAGTTTTACTTACCTTATTATAATTTTTTTTTAAAAATTCCTATTCTTTTTATTGTGTATCCTTTATATTCTGCAAACCCCTCCTCGTTATTTAATTGTCTTTTTAGGGTATTAAATCCTATACCTATTTCTTTAGCTGTTTCTGCTAAATTAGGTTTTAGAATTATTTCTGCCCCAGCTCCGTTAGCTGAAGATATTCAAATTTCAAAAACACTACTACTAGATCTTCTATGTATTAATTTTCTTGTTTTAATATCTAATTCTCGTCCATCGTTAAGATGGTCAATAGTTCCTTCAGCTGCTAATATATCAGAGATATCAACAGAACTTAAATTTATTTTTAGCGGAGCGTACTCAGAAGAATTTGATAATCTAAAATTATTCATGGTCATAGACAGTTTTATTAATAAATCTTTAATTTTTTCTGTTCTATGTGCACCAATATAAATAGCCTTACAAATAATTTGAAAATCTTTAAAATCTAAACCCTTCTTAGATATGAATTTACTTTCATCGAAAAAAGGTACAAAAACATTATTTAAAAAATGTGTATTTTTTATAGTTAATGTGGCAAGAGGTTTACTGTTATTTACAGCTTTACCTTTTCCCATAGATACTATAGGAGAATTTACAAATTTATATAATGAATATTTGTCTAAGTCTAGGTTATCCTTTAGATATTCTTTTATCGCAATTAAAAGAGGTAATTCACTTTCTGTAAGTCTTATTGAAAAAACTGGCTCCATAGTATTTCTACTAAGATTAAAAGAACCGTCTCCTTCAATAAAACCTAATAACCATTCTTTAGATATACTGAATTCTTTTAAATCACACCCTCCGGTAGACGAAGTCTCGAGCTTGCTTACACGATTACTGTTCATATTATTTTTTATATCTAATATTTGATTTATTAACTCTTCTGTTAACTCGTCTTTATTATAATACAAATAATAGGCTTTTTTAAAATCTAAGTAATCAAATCTTTTAGTAGAATTAAGCAAATAAATATCAAATAAGTTAATTAATTTGAAAATATCCTCTTTTTTTGCAACATTAAAATGACAAGTATAACTGCTAATACTTATTCCTCCACAACTTAACTTATTTTTAATGTAATTTAGTACATTTAAGTCATCTATGTGTAAACCTATAGAAAATCTAAACCCAAACCCATTAGTACGCGAAGCTAATCGAACTATTCTAAAGGATCCTTCTGCGTCAGTAAACCCGGAAAATCACTTAAAAAATTCCGTGTCAGTGTTGTCAGGATTATTTATTGTGCCTTCCGACTTAGTACGCTCAGGGCTATAAGTCTTGAAGAAATGGTTAGACGAAGTCTCAGCTTCGCGACTAAAATACCTTATAGATTTAGGTTTTAATCAATCGGCTCCTGATCCCGTAAGGGATATGCAATAATTTCAAAAATAAAAGAATATAAAGTTGGAATTAAATTTATTATAAATAATAAATGTATAGAGTGAGATTCACACTCACACAGCAATATCGAAGGCTTCGATAGTATTGAGGTATACTGTATTAAGTAATGGTAATTCAAACGGGTTTACAGGTTCTATACCCATAGGTGGTCATTGAGCTCCTAATTCTACAGTAGGTGTTAATGCACTCATTTTTTATTTATTTGTATACTTATGCTACATAGTAACATAAGTATACTTATATGGATTTAAATTTTATACACCTTTATTTAATACTGCTTTTCTTTGTTTATTCATTCTACCTTTTATTTTCTTTATTTCATCTAACCCTTCTCTAGTTAAATGAGCTTTATTACCTATAAGAAGTGCCGCCTTTTTAAAATCTTCATAATTTAAAGATTTGGCTCCCCCATGGCGCAATTTAAACTTTTCAAATATTGGAATGATTTTATCCCTAACATCTGTAAACTTTTCAACTATAAACTCACCACAGTCTGGTTTAACTATGTATCTACCACAATTCAAAGTTTGTATTAAACTTTCCAAAAGTTCTTTAGCTCGACTATGTTGAGTTAAAATAAACCTTAATCAGGCAGTTTCACCTAGTTTAGACGCTGGTGATTTCTTTAATGCTATGAAGAAACATCCTTCAGCATCAGTAAAACCAGCTAATCAGTGTAAATCTTGCATATCTCTACTTGGGACTTCTGATCTCAAAGCTGGTTTTAAATTTGGAAAGGCTAAATTTAAAGAGTCAGATAATTCACCATTATTTAGTGTAGATTTAATGGATACTATCCTGTTTAAACCTTCTAAAGTAAGATGTTTACCTTGTTTCATTAAATTTATAACTTCTTTAAAGAAGATATAATCAGAATGTTTACGAGTTAGTAAAGGGTAGTTATCAAAATGATAAATAATAGTATTTAAATCATCTAGACCTGATACTCTGTATTGAACAGATTCTGCTCCCAACTTAGTAACTTTACCTACCCCAAAGAATAATCTTATTTGTTCCAACAGAGCGAGATCTTTTTCATGAAGACCTATTTGAAACGTAGCTTTTACTCTGTAACCAGTTTTAAATTTTACGTCTGGATTAATCCCTACAAAAAAACATCCTTCTCCATCAGTAAACCCTGTTACATAATTAGGATTTAATGTTAAAGGTGAAGTATTAAATGCCGATTCCCTAATTCCCTGTGGGAATTGGGAATAGGTATTGGTAGAAAATCAAGATTTTTGAATGATATTCGTGCTACTAGCACATAGAATATTTTTTGTATATCTACTACGTACTCTATGAGTAGTAGTAGATATAACAGTATTAACATCTTTTTGTTGATGTATAAAAACCAAGTTTCCCTGGCTCTCAGAGCACACCTTACAATATTTAGAAAATATTGAAGAACCGTCTGCTCGTTGCTCTTTTACAGATATAAAACTATCTGATTTAGATCCGCGATAGCCCATTCATTGGCTTAAGCCAATAATCTCTAATGATGTTACTATACCCTCAGTCCTTAATGAGGCCACTATAAGTCTTTCGACAGATAGCTTAGTTATTAGAGCTTTAGGGTTTCCCCGGAGTTTGGTTCTTATCCACAATGCATTTTGTCTATGGAAGAATGCTCAAAAGATAGCTACAAAAAATAAACCTTCAGATACTATAAATAGTATTACTCCTAGATTTAATCCTTTTTGCACTGATAATGTATGATTTCCTAAATATGTCGATAGATATTATAAATATATTTCTATATTTTTTGGACTATACCTTAATTAATGGGTTAGTATTCCTAAAAGGAGAGCTTGCTGTAGTCCCCTAACGAAGTGTACTCTCCGCCGACGACGGAGTGGTGGGTCCGCCTGGACATATCCCAGGCGGACCCACTTCTAATTTCTGATCCCGTAAGGGATATGAAATACTAATTTCTGATCCCGTAAGGGATATGAAATACATATTTATTCGAAATTAGAAGTCTCGGGTACGCAGGCTAAGGAGAAGTCTCTCCCTTAAGCCCCGTAGGGGGTAGGGAATACTAACGCATTAATTTTTAATGTCTAGTCTCTGAAGACCCTAAAAGATATTTATCCGTCTTTTAGTTTCCTGCTGATTAGCCTAATTTTAGGATTTTCCAGCAATTTGTTAAATTTAAAGAGAGCACATATACATTAAATTATTATTATTAAGGCTAGACGAAGTCTAGAGCTCTATTTAACCAATAGATTTTTTATTTTCAATCTACCTTCTTCAGTAAGATGTTGTTTAAGTATTATCATATTATATACTATTTCTCACTTTTTAAAATCAGTAAGTTTATCTCCTATTAAAGGAAATTTATTAAAATAATCTATAAGAAAACTTACATTTTTTATAGATTGTATACTAACTGATAATACTTCCGAATTGGTATTATTTTTATATGTTTTTAAATTAGCATTAAGAAATAAAGCTAAATTTTCCATAAAAGGTTTCATCGAGGTTGATGTAGCTTTATCATATAAACGTTGATCTAATCTAAATTTCAAAGAAATATTTTCACTTACAGATCTTTTACGGGTTTCAGATTTAGGTTTACGTATTTTCGTCGATATCCCTGCGGGATTAGGAGCCGCGAAAATCGCTGCGCAAGCTCTGCCCCCTACATATTTAATTCCGAAATGTCCATCTGCTTCACTAAAACCGGAGAATCAACTATTATCTGTAAAGCTAGAATTATCTAATAAACTTTCCGATATATTTAAATCATATTTATTGTTCATAAAATTGATTAAATCATTAAATCTCTGGTTTTTTGGTGTTCTAAGTTTTCCGTGTACTAAATTTATAAAAAGAATAATACTTTCTATATCTCCAATAATATAACGAAGAATATTTTCTCCTGAAGAGCTAGCGCCTTGAAAACGTCCTATATTACCTAATTCTGATTGTATAAATGAATACATACCTATATTATTAATATGGGAAGTAAATACTATTCTAGGATTAAGTACTCTATTTAAACTTGTAACTCCAGTATTGGTCGAAGGAAGAGAAATGGAACCGTCTCCTTCTAAAAGACCTGCTAAATAATAACCTAAGTTATTATTATTAGTGAAAATTGTAGTATTGTTTTTATTTCTATATGTATATAAAGCCTCTTCTAAATGGATAGAAGGAATTTTTTGTGCAATATTCAAATAATAATTTAGAGCTTGCTGAGTCCGCCGAAGGGGGACTATAGTATTTAATTTAAGTTTACCCTCTGCTATTATATCTCTAAATCAGAAAGCCATAGATGCTACTAATGTAATTAATGATAAGTAAAACACTATATAGCTGTTGCTAAATAAGTGCATTGATAATGCTCCATTCACTGTTACTGTAAATAAAGCAATACTTGTATACAGTGGTCAAGGAGATGGTGACACTAAATGGAATGGATGATCCTGAAAATTACTTCTTATTAAATTTGTCATATATATTATATATTATAAATCTTGTAGTTTTGTACACAAGTTAAAAGCCCCTAAGATGAATCGAACATCTATCATAATATTAACAGTATTATGCTCTACCGTTGAGCTATAGAGGCTCAAGCAATCAAAAAAAATAAAGAGGCTAGCTTCGCTAGCCCATATACGAGCGAAGCTCGCATGGAGACTACGGAAAAGAGGTGATTCGAACACCTAAATGTATAAAACATAATACTTAGCAAATATCTTACCCTACCTATGGAAACTTTTCCTGCATTAGCTCCGAAAGGGCTAGCGAAGCTAGCCTTACCTCTCGTTTGCCTCGCAGTAATAGTGCAAGCTAAAAGCTAGCACTTCTCTATAAAAGCAAGCTAGCTGCTATGTATGCTATGTATGCTACTATACGAATTAGATCAGAATCGAACCGACATCTACTTCCGTGACAAGGAAGTCCTTTACCTAATTAAGTTACTAATTCTAGGAGACAAGAGATTCGAACTCTTAAAAGCAATAGCTATTGAGTTTACAGCTCAACCCTTCTTACCAATAAAGGAACCCTCCTTTATATAGGCGCTAGCTCGGAAAAAAAAAAGAGATTTTTTTTTCATGCTTGCGCTTATATTATATATATTTATGGTTAATATTAATTAATCCCGGGCAACTTCCACTACCCGAACCGTATTTCGACTTAACACTAATTAGAGCCACGCATACGAAGATTCCCAATAAAAGAATATATAAAACCTATTTGTTTTTTTTACTTGTTACTAAGAAAGCAAACTTATTGCGCATGCCCCTTTCAGCATGTGACGAGTGGTTAGTACCAATCCAAGGTCTATTCACCGTGACATGGTGATTCACGATTACTAGTAATTACTTATTCATATAGTCGAATTTCAGACTACAATCCTTAAAATTTATATCCTATTTTTTGAGATTAGCTTAAATTCACATTTTCGCATCTCTTTGTTTAGGTATATGTGGCACGTCTATAGCCCACAATATCAAGGCCATGATGACTTGTCTTTGTCCCCTTTTTCTTTCCAAATTTCCAGGACTGAATGCTTTATCGTAAATAAAAAAAATAAAGCCAGGGATTACGTTAATTTCATGGAAACCACAGTTTCACAACATTAACTGGAAACAGCCGTGCAACTCCTGTAATAAAATTATTCAAATTGTGGTAAGGTTTTTCGTGGATCATCGAATTAAACAACATACTTCACTACTGGTGTCAGAAACGGTCTAGTGATTTCAGTTCCTGCGTTGCCACATTACTCTTGAGGTGAAATGCTTACACTTTCATTTATAGACCAGATACAAAAATTTCCGCTGCACTATATATAAAATATATTATAGCGCGAAGCTATATAAGGAATGCGTTTTATAATAAATAATAGAAATGTATTATTATAATAGAAATATAGATCTAACCTATGGCATTCATCATTTACTGCAAAGACTACTTGGGTATCTAATCCTGTTTGTTCTCTGTGCCTTCGTCCTTCAACGTCAGTTTTTACATAGAGGGCTGCCTTCGCCTTTACAGAGTCCCTTTGGTATCACGAAATTTCATCTCTCCTCCTCAAGTACTGCCCTCTTACATAAAACTCTAGTCTTATACTAACATTTTATAAGCTATATAGACCGTCTGGGTACCCTTTAAACCTAATTAAGATGAATAACACTAGTCTCTTACGTATTACCGCGACTGCTGGCACGCAATTAGTCAAGACACGATATATATACTGTCATTATCAATATATAAACAAAGTTTCATTCAATTCTAATAAAATCTTTTCATATGGGACGGCCAGCCCTATGGTGTTATACAACTCGCCCTCACAATAAGACTTCTCTTAAAGGTATCGGGCTTGACCCATAGCTGTTTGCTCCCCATACTGGAAGACTTGCCACTTCTCCAAGTTGCCAGTTCAGCCGTTAGGCCATTGACCAAGATTCCTCACTGCTGTACTAACTTGCATTGGGGTTTTTTCAGACCCAATGTGGTCGATCAACCTTTCAGATTCGACTACGAGAGTTTAAGGCTAGTTAAGTCATCACCTTAACTACTACCTATCTCGAAGATATTTATTATCCTCTTAAAGCAGAAAAAAAAGAGCAAAAAAAAATATATAAGGGAGTCAACTTGCTGAGGGTTTCCCCCCCTCAACACTTGTCCTTGTCTATACCCTAATTTTTTTTTATTATATGTTTCCTTTATTTATTATGAAGGATTTACCTCCACTTTAAGGCCGGCGAAGAATATCATTATACTCACCTGTACACCACTTTTTAATTTATCAATTAAAACGTACGATTAGCATGTGTCAAGCACTTGGACAGCATTCAATCAGAGCCATCACCAAACTCAACTTTTACTTTGACTTTTTTTTCGGATATAGAACTATTCATATATCACTAATGGATCTAAATCCATTGACTAAGGTAAAAACATATAAGCTATTTACTGTGAATTTTACTAAAACAGATAATTTTCTATAAAATGCTAGTTGCTCGCGGTTTTTCATATAAATTATATAAATAATTTTGTATTATTTTCTTCCTATACATCATATAACTTTTATTAATTTCCTGGGTGCTAATTCCTGAAACGAATAGCGCCTTCAGGATAAATTGTTATTGTTCTTATAACTTTCCTCAATATAAACACTTAGTACTAATAACGAATAGCCCCTGGGGGGCGAGTAGACGAAGTCTAGTAAAAATAAAAAAAATAAAGGTATTAATCCTAAAATGAAGAATATAAAACCAGAATTCATTATATTATAAACAAAACCACTTAATATGCTTAATAACATGTGACCAGCTGCTAATCTAAGACCTAAAGATACATTTCTGGCAAGGTATTTACACCTTTAAAGATGATATTTTATATTTATGCCCCTTGTTACGAAGTAACAAATCCATCCCACCCTCACAATTTAATTTAATAAACTGCTATGCTAAATACATTGATATTTTTCTTATACTAAACTCGTACAGCTTAATGTAAATCTAATCCGTCTTTTATATAAGAACTTGATAATACCACGAACACTTGCGCTTGGATAAAGGCTATAGCTAATTCAAGACCTGAGAATGCTATAATAAATAATAAAGGTATTAATCCTAAAATAAAGAAGATAAATCCTGAATTCATTATATTATAAACAAACCCACTCAAGATGCTTAATAGCATATGTCCCGCAGTGATATTCGCGGCTAATCTAAGACCTAATGAAACGTTTCTCGCTAGATATGATATGAACTCGATAGTCACTAATAAAGGTAAAAGTGCTAAAGGACAACCAGCAGGTACTAATAAAGAAAAGAATTTTAAACCATGTTTTTGGAATCCTAATATAGTTGCACCTAATACTATTGTGAAACTAAGAGCAAATGTTAACGCAAAATGGGCTGTAGAAGCAAAGCTGTATGGACAATACAGTAAGTCTTATAGACTTACCGCGGTGGACTATATCTTAATCACTTAGTTGTTATTTTAAAACTGTGTTAAGTGATCTTTCACACGTAGTCTCTGAGGATCCTACTCATAACGAGGCAGAAAAAAAAAATAAATAGAGCAGCTTTGCCTAGCCTGCTGAGACTTCGTCTATCCCGACGAAGTGGGGATACGCCTATTTTTTTTTATCGCTTGTTATTTTGGTTTCCTGCTGATAGTTCATTGTTTCATCCTTTAAGATTTTCACCAGTATTGGTACCTAAAGGCATTAGAAGTTTCCAGCATATAGTGAAATTTATTATATTTTATTATTATTATTATTTATCTATGATATTAGAATTATCTAAACATTTATCTATTCTTCTATTGTTATTCTCTTTCTATTCATATTACTTTGAATTAACTTTATCTTTTCTAATCCTTCATCCGTTAAATGGGCTTTAGATTTTATTAGTTCGGCTATTTGTGCAAAATCTAAGTAATCATATTGTTTAATACCTAATAATGGATATTCGTTTAAGAAAGGTATTAGCTTATCATTTATATCTGAAAAGATTGTTACTAAGTATTGACCTTCATCACGTCCTGGTGATTTGTAATATCTACCACAGTTTAGATAAGTAGTTATATCCTTTAACAACTCTTCATCTTTAATATGTTGAGTCAATGAAAATCTTAAACTAACATTTCTATTATTTTGAGTTATAACTTGGAAACTTCCTTCAGCGTCTATAAATCCTCTAATTCAATTTAAGTTTTTAATCTTAACATTTAAAGTGTTATATCTTACTGAAGGTCTCACTACTGCTTTTGCAGTAGGGAAACTCTCTTTAAACTTATCTGATAGACCTCAGTTTAATGAAGCTTTAATTCCTACTAACTTCAATATACCCTTTAGAGATAAATGCTCTTTATTCTTTATTATAGCTATAGCTTGCTTAAATAAAAGATAATCAGCTCTCTTTTGAGATATTAAAGGATAACTATCAAAATGATCTGTGATTATTTGTAAATTCTTTAAAGAACTTACACGATATTGCATAGAATCAACTCCATGTTTATAGATCTTTCCTGTTTTAAAAGTTCTTTGAATAGCTTCTAATAATTTAATATCTTTATTATGTAAAGATATACTAAAGATAGGCTTAACTTGTCAACCAGTTAAGCTTCTGTCTTTTTTAAATATAGAAAGCGAGAAACAACCTTCTCCATCTACAAACCCTGTAAGATAATCAGGATTAAGGTAGAAGGTGTTTTTATTGTTAAAACTATATCTAGGACTATCCTTAGATATGTTTATTTGTGTATCTGGCTGAGAGTCAGAGTTAAGAGAAGAATATGATTGTACTTGAAATATAGGTTTACTATGTAATCCTGATACTTCAAACATGTTTGAGATAAATAATGATAAAATATAAAGGCTCCTGTTAACCATACCCATTAAATTATTTATTAATATAAATATAAATAAAGTATATATAAATGGGAAATAAATTTGACCATTTTTAGGGTTTATTTGATTTGTAACTATATTATGTATAGTTACGTATAATGATTCTTGAGCTATTGATCAGTTATTACTAACTAATTTATTATAGTTAGTTGAAACTATACTTAAAACTAATATAATTAAAGCTCCTATTGTTAAATATAATCCTATGTTAGTTAAAGATAGATGTAAGTTACCACCTAAAACTTCTAAATTTAATATGTCTCTTATTTCAAATTGATCTAAAGGACTTCTTATTTCTTTAGCTTGCGCAAAGAATAAATTTTGTTTTTCTATAGAAAACATCTAGTAGTATTATTACTACTATAATATATAAATCTTTAAAAAGCTAAATATTGGCAAAATAGGTATGAGCTTGCTAGCTTTTAGCTTTAGCTGTAAGCTAGCTAAGAGCGAGATATGTATAGCCTTCTATGAAGAGCTAGCGCCCTCCTCCCCTTAATATATATTATATTTTATTAATAAACATACGTGATAAGAATAAACGCACTATTCTTGGTAATATGTATTTAGATAATACGTATAGAATAAATACTATTATAGCAAAAGCAAATACTACTTCATTCATATAATAAAAAGGTACTAATTGTGGCATATTAATTTTGATTATGATAATTATAATACGTGCACAACGCGTCACTCGTAGGTAAATAAAAAGTATATAAGAGCGGACTTCGTTCTAGCTAGCTTGGCTATAGGTTTGCTAAAGCTAACCTTATATACTATATATTAAACTATTCATAGAATAATCTAATACGTTTAAAATTAAAGAAGGATATACACCCAATACAACTGTAAATAATACTAATATAAATAATAAAATAAATTCTCTTTTATTTACATCGTATATACTTTCTTCTATAAATCTAGTGAAAGAACCTCCGAAAGATATTCTATTAAACATATATATAGTGTAGGCTGCAGAAAATACTACAGAAGAACAAGCGAAAACACCTAATACAGGTAATCTTTCTATTATACTATAAAGTGACATAAATTCACCTACAAAATTTAAAGTTAATGGAGCACCACAATTACCTAAAGCTAATATAAAGAATAATATAGCAAATATAGGCATTAATTGAGTAATTCCTCTATAAAAATATATAAGTCTAGTACCTGTTCTATCGTATAATATTCCACCTGCACATATAAATAAACCACTTGACACAAACCCATGGGCTAAACCTAATATCACACTTCCTTCTAATCCTTGCATAGTATTACTAAATACTCCTATTAAATAAACTGAAGCGTGACAGACTGAACTATATGCTATTAGTTCTTTTACATCTGTTGTTCTTAGTGTACTAAAACTAGCATATATAATTGTAATTACCGCTATAGTAAATACAACAAAAGTATAATCTAAAGAAGCTTTAGGTAATATAGGTAATATTAATCTAAATACACCGTATAGACTTAATTTTAATACTATTGCGGCTAATACAATACTTCCACCTAAAGGAGATTCAACGTGAGCTTTTAATAATCAATTGTTTAAAAATATTGTAGGAGTTTTTACAGCAAATGATATAAATATTCCTATAAATAAGAATATTTGAGTTTTATATTCAAAATTTAGTTTAAATAAAGTATCAAAATCTGTACTACCCATTATAGAAGATGTACTTAAAATCGACAGTAGTAAAAACAAAGAACCTCACAGCGTATATAAAAATAAATAGTAGCTCGCACTTACTTTATTATCTGATCCATATAAACCTATTAATATAAATAAAGGAGGTAATATAGATTCAAAGAATATATAGAATGACATTATGTCTAAGCTCATAAAAACTGCTAATAATAATGTTTCTAATAATAACATAATTATTAAATAAGATTTTACATTTTCTTTTATAGAATCTCAATTAGATAATAATGCTATAGGCATTATTATTGTAGTCAATAATATAAAATATATAGAGATACCATCTACACCCAAGTAAATGTCGAATAGTTGTACATTGTAGTGTTCTTGTACAAATTGAAATTGATTAGTACTGTTATTAAATAAAATAAACATAACTAATGATATAATTAAATTTATAACACTAGTCGTAAGCGCAATCGTTTTAGTAAATAACTCTGAATTTTTATATGATCCTGAACTAGCTACAACCATTGTCCCTAGTAGAGGTGTAATAATTAACGAGGATAATAACATATGTTGAAGATTGATATTTATTGCTCTTCAAATAATTTACTATGTCCGCCTATATACATGTGTCTCATGGCCTTTATGATAAAGAGTATGCTATTGATACTCTTTATCATAAAGAGTTAATACAGCAGTAGCTGCTTGTTCTACCTCCACTATTCCTGCCTTAGCTTGCTGCTATGCACTTATCCATATTCCCGAGCTTCGCCCCCCGAGCTTGCTGGTCCGTAGGACTAGGGGGCGAAGCTCGGGAATATGGGATCGGGAATCGGGAATAGCCTAGCAAACAATAATATTGGTAGAACGCTTATATATAATACCATCCATATTCCCGAGCTTCGCCCCCCCCTGAAGAATGCCACCCAGTGGGAGGCTACGCCGGGAATCGGGAATATGGATTAACTCTATGTGTTTGCTGAGTCCGGAGGACTATATTCTTCTTGAGTCCGGAGGACTATGCAGTATTTTTTTCTACGTTATTCCCGCCGAAGGCGGGAATCAGCAGGCTCTAAAATTACTAAAATTACTAAAACATGTTCACATTTACTACAGTTATTCCGAATATATATAATAAACAAGGAATTAATATTATAAAAGCAAATAAAATAGGTAATAACACAGTTCAACAGAATGACATTAACTGGTCAAAACGTATTCTAGGGAATGAAGCTCTTACCCAGATAAATATAAATACCATTATTGAGCTTTTTATACCTAAAGTTATACTATGTAAAAAGCCATCTACAGAAGAACTAGTCAAAATTCCTCTTAATTTAAAATATTCTAAAGATGTAATTCAGTTTATATCGAAAATATATGCATATATATAATTTAATAAGTCAAATCAATATACAATGTCAAATTCTAATAAATAACCACCTAAAAATAAAATACTAGTAAATATACACATTAATACAATACTAGCATATTCAGCTAAGAAGAAAAAGACAAATATTACTGCAGCGTGTTCTGTCATAAATCCACTTACCAATTCAGATTCCTTATACTCAAAATTATTAATTTATAGGTTTAAATATGTACATGTTTTTATAGATTAGTTCATTATTTAAATACATAGCTTGCTGAGTCCGTAGGACTACTACAGTTACTTTAGATATATTTAAATAATTAGCTAATTCTACATTATTATCAAATTTTTTGATTAGATTATCTTCTAAATCGAAGATTCCTACACCATTTGAATATTTATTTCTTTTTTTTGCCATTAATTTTTTAGTTTCATCACTATGTATTCTACCAAACATAGGATTTAACTCACCGGGTTTACTTATTAATTCTAATACTTTTTTGCTATGACTTTTACCAAACATAGGATGATTAGTTTTATCTTTATAGCGTTCAATCATTTTCTGTATAGCCTCATCCGTATGTTTATAACCTAACATACTTGAAGCTTCTCTTTTCATATTATAAAGAGTAGAAAAATCCAACGCTTTTATGTAACTAGTAGGCGAAGCCCCTAATTCAGTTAAACTTTCATTACTTAATATTTTAGTCTCATAGCTAAAATATTCATAAATAATTCAATTGAACTTATCTAATCCATATTTGTCCAAAGCTTTTTGTATAGTCCCCCTTCGGCGGACTCAGCAAGCTCTTAAATTCGACTTTTTATTGTTTAAATGTTCATTAAGTCTAATATAAAAATCTTTAGCGCTTCCAATATATTGTTTACCATTAACAGTATTAATAAAGGAGTAAATACCCCCCTTATTCTTTAGAATTTCTTTATAAGAATCTACGTAACCTTTATCATGCAAGGTTCTTATAACTAGTACAGGGGTAGGGTTTACTGTTGGTATATTAATTGAAGGCGAACTTGCGTCTGAGTAAAATCTTTTGGTTATTTTAAGGGTTCCGCCTTGCTGGCTAGAAAATAAATATTTATTAGTGTAGTTACACATACATATTGCCTCCGGAGATTTAACTCTAGAGGGTAATAATTTTGAATTTATTAATCTTATATTTTCATATAAGTCTGGACTATACCTTATTTAATATCGAGCTTGCTCGATATTAAATGATCACATCTAGTCTCTGAAGATTCAACTTAAGTTGATTACCTGCTGATTCTCTTAATTAAGAAATTCCAGCAATTTGTGATCTTTAAAGAGGCCAAATCTGGTTAAATAGCCTCTGCTAAATCAAATGGTGCACGATTAGTCTCTGCCACAGAACCTATAAAGAATATTATTAATATACAGAATAGAGGTAAAGCTAATCATACTATTTTTTGGAATTGTACATTTATATTTAAATTTAAGCTATTTGTTATCATTATTATTATTAATAATACAGAACTTAACACTAATTCATAACTAATTAATTGAGCTGTACTTCTTAAAGATCCTAAGAAAGCATACTTACTATTAGCACTTCACCCGGCTAATAAAATTCCATAAGTAGCTAAACCTGAAACAGCTAACATATACAATATTCCTAATTCCATATCCCCTAATGATAGTCCAGGACCGTAAGGAATAACTGCATAACCTAATAAAGCAAATATTAATGTCACTATAGGTCCTAAGAAAAATAGTATTAAATTAGCTTGTGTAGGAGCTACATATTCTTTTAAGATTAATTTTAAAGCATCTGCAAATGCCTGTAAAAGACCGTAATCAATTGTGTTATAAAGATTTTACTCTTAATCCATCTCTCACAAGATGGTTCAGACTATGTTTTCTTCTAATTTTTTTTTATAATGAGTATCCCTGCGGGATTAGCAAGCTCGTATTTCTGTCATACTATTACAAATTAAATTAGAAGGAGAATACTGAAGTATTTATATAAAAATACTCTTTAGTCGTTGAACGTTCTTATTAGTAATAATAAGCTTCGCTTCAAGTTAGCTTAACAGCTTTTCTTGAAATTCATCCTCTGTTTACCTTAATTTAGTTAAAAATAAGGGGGACTAAACGGGTTTTAATCCTACTGCGTTAGGACCAAGTCTTCTTTGCATACTTGCCATAGTTTTTCTTTCCGCTACAGTTACATAAGCTACCACTAATAAAGCGGGTAACATTAATATTATATTTTCAATTATTGAAATAATAGTAGGAGAATAATTCATTTTTTTTTTATTTGCTAGTGCTCCGAAGGAAGCACTACATCTTTCTTTGTTAATGTGTGCTAACTCACTAGGCAGATTTCTATAGCTAGTAGGAGGCAGGAAGGAGTAATATCCCAGCTACGCAGGGATCCGCAAGCTCTAAAATAAAGTTATTTATTTTAGAGCTTTCATATCCATATCCCGAGCTTGCTGTAGACGAAGTCTCTCCCTCCGGGGGCGAAGCTCGGGATCCGCAAGCTCGAAAATACGGCGCATGCTCGTCCCTAAATAGAGCTTGCTAATTTCTGATCCCGTAGGGATATGAAATATCAAACTAGAAATAAGCTAAGCATAAATATAGTAAGCTAGCTATGTTTTATTTTGTTTTGTTTAATCTTATAATATTAATAATACTAAATTAGTGTACGAAGCAGTAGCCATATTCCCGATTCCCGATTCCCCATTCCCGATTCCCGATTCCCTATTCCCGGCTAGCCGGGAATAGGGAATCGGGAATTAGGGAATTAGGGAATTCGGGAATTCGGGAATTAGGGGGAGGAGTAGACGAAGTCTAGAGCTTGCTAATTCCTCCGAAGGATGGAATAGTCTAGGGCGTAGCTCTAGACTTCGTCTACTAGATAAATAACAGAAGAATAAAGCTAAAGTTAGAGCTATTAATGTTTATAAGAAGCATTTAATCTCTTAAATTCATTGACTTTATCTAATATTTGCGAAGTATAGTTAACATTTTCTTTCTTTAATTTACCTTCTATTTCTAATCCTTTCTGTAATAAATCATTTATTTCTTGACCACGTGTTGTTATTAAACGATCAATAATACTTATTCTTCTACTAAATTTATCTGCATCAGTGTCCGACATAGTACCAGGAACATCTAATGACATATTACCGCCTGCATCTGTTATAACATTTATATTATTAGTCAAGATGATACTGTGAAATTGACTTATAAAATCAGAAAGTTGAGGTAATAGTTCATTAATCTTTAAAGTTATATCTGTAAGCTCTACCGGTGAAACCGTACTTTTTAACGGAAGATTCACAAAGACATGAGGTCTAGGTATATCTATATCTTTATATGTTAAAAGATTAATTAATTTTAGGGCTTTTGCCTTCATATTTTTTATTGTTGTAATTTAATTATAATACGTGCACAACGCGTCACTCGTAGGTAAATAAAAAGTATATAAGAGCGGACTTCGTTCTAGCTAGCTCTTATATACTATATATTAAACTATTTATAGAATAATCTAATACGTTTAGTTTATGGCAAGGAGGAACTTTGTTCTAGGCGAGCTTGCGTAGACGAAGTCTCTCCCATCCATATCCCGAGCTTGCTACGCAAGCTAGGGATCAGGAGGGAATACTAGTAAAAAAAAATAGGGTGGCATTCATACACTTCGTTAGTGGAACGAATCGAGCTTGCTGGTCCGTAGGACTACCGACCCCTTACTCGAGGGCGAAGATGCTCTCCACGAATAGTCCCAGCCTACGCGCACACAAAAGAGTAGCTTTAGCTGGCTATTTTTTTTTTATATCTAAGCGTACTCCTATTTATACGAAGTCGTACCCTCCTTCTATAATTCGTGCTTTAGCTTTATAGCTTTAGCTAAGCCAGCTAAGCTAGATATTAAATATTATGATCTAGAAGCAAAAATAGCCGATAAAAAAATTTTCTTTATTGATTTAATAGACTACTTATTATCTTTATAATATAGATTTCTCTATACCTATCTCATCTTAGACTCGAACTAAGATCTAAATATTAGAAGTATTCTGCTCTGCCATTGAGCTAATGAGACTTAAATCTAGCTTTTCATGTATACGAGGAATCGGCCTTGCCCGATTCCCTAACGAAGTGTACCCCTAACGAAGTCTATCCTAATTCGGGAATTCGGGAATTAGGTAATACGAAAAGCAGGCTATACAACTAATTAGCAAGCTATATAAAGCTAGGAATATTATACGTACTATGTAGCGTTAATATACCCAGCGAGTAGGCAGGGAGGCTAGCTTCGCTAGCCTCCCCCTAATTCCCGAATTCCCGGAGGGAATATGGCGCTAGACTTCGTCTGGCGGCGCGAACGAAGTCCGCTCTAAAAAAATATATTTTTTTTTCTTCGTCTAATCCCGACGAAGTGGGGATATTCGCCGGGAATATGGTTACTGCTTTGTTATGAAAAGCTAGATATAAATAGGCGTACGGCGTACTACGTACTGATTTTAGCTTTGTAAAGGTAGACTTACAAATGCATGAGGTTTTGGTGGGCTTGATAATCCTCACTCTAAACTAGTGTAGCTTCTATTTAAATTAGCTTGTAATACGTCTGTGTAGAATCCTGGAGTTAATCAAGGATTTCTAGAAGCCACTTTTCCTTCTACTAATTGTGAATATACAATATATAAGAATAATCATGCAGCTATTACACTTACTATAGAACCTATACTACTTATTAAATTTCAACCTGCAAAAGCATCAGGATAATCACTAATTCTTCTAGGCATTCCTTGTAAACCTAAGAAATGTTGAGGGAAGAATGTAAGATTACATGTTGTGTGGACTATATATTGATTATTTTAATTAATTAAAATAACCTCCTTCGTGAAGTCTCTGAGGATCCTACTAATAACATGTGTTGTTACTTTGGTTTCCTGCTGATTGTCTAGATACACTTAAGATTTTTACTTATTTAATAAGTACTTAAGCTTTATGAGAGTTTCCAGCATATAGAAGGATTGGGAGGGGCTAATCAAATTAATTTTGTTTAGGGATAGATTGTATTAATCAATCTTCACCATTAAGAGTTATTCATTCATTTTTATCCATATTATTTTTTACAAGAGTTCATCTAACTTTGAAGTGTTGTCTAGCTCCATTTATGGAAGGGAAAATCAATTCTTCACCTTGTCTATTATAACAATAGACGAATTTACCTCCTATACCATATTGAGGAGCTAATGAACCTTTCAATCCTTTACTTGGATGGCTATTTTCTGTATAAAAATACTTTATACTGTCACTAATAGCTTTCTTTGTCTCAGTTGAAGTCACACTACCAAACTTAGGATGATTCTCTTTGCTTAGTTTTTCTTTTAATTTAGTAATTGTGTCGATACTATGTTTGTGTGCGCAAGCTACTAATGAATTGCCGATTCCCTCCGGGAATACTACAGTTAAAACATTATATTTAGGTGTATAATGATCAATTCATTTTTGTTCTAATATTAAACAAAGATCTTTTTCACATAATTCTATAATTGCCAAAGAAAAATTATCTAAACCATATTTTTTCATAGCTCTAATTATAACTAACTTAGATGGTTTTTGTGAGTTAGTATAGTAATAATAACTAACCATTCTGCTAGTTAAATTTGTGCTACTACCTATATATAAATCATTAGTAATGTTATTTATAAACAAATAAACACCTGATTTTTTTCTTAATTCTTTATATATATTTCTTTTTTCTTTGTTAACATTTTCAAAAAATAATTCAAACTCTTTAGGATCAAACTGAGAATTTCTACGCTTTGTAGAAAATCATCTATGTAATCTATCCTTCATTACAAAAGTACTTCCCTTTAGAAAAACCCCTATGAATAAAAGTCAGAATTGAACTTTAGCTAAATTTAAGTTATAATTTAAACCTAATATTTTAGGTATTCAGAAGTATCAACCAGCAAACATTGCGAATACAGCTCCCATACTTAATACGTAGTGGAAATGCTATTTTTAGTATTTAATAAAATTGTGGACTATATCTTTACCTGTAATTAATATGTTATTTATTTTCAGGAGCTTGCTCGTCCTCCTGATCCCTAAGGGATATGGATGGACTAGGGCTAACCCCCAAATGTTTGGTAACAAAAGGTACTTTATATCATAAAGGGTTATTATATTTAATTCAATTAATCATGAAATCTGAGTATATTTTATGTTCTATACTACCTTTAGGTGATGTTTTATATCCCCTAATTTCTATGAAAGGTTTAATTTTACTTACTCTGTAAAATTTAATATCAGAATATAATCTATTATGCATAAAGTAATCATATATAAATAACATATTATTAACATTTTGAAATTTAAAGGTTATAGATGAGAATTCTTTTTCTAGCGAAGCGCGCTGATCCCTTTGGGATAAGGAGTTTGATCTTTTACGTTTAATAATAGTAGGTTTAGAATTTAATAGAGTATTATCAAAATTTAACTTGGAAGAATATTCATTATATTCAAATTCCAAATTACATTCTATTCTATTTCCAGCATAATTAAATACTATAGAACCGTCAGTATCTATTAAACCTGCATAATAAGGATCATATAATTTTATATTATAATCAGCTTCAATATAATCTAGATTATATAAAGCACAAGCTTCTTTAAAACCTGGTACTTTAAGTCTGATTAATCCATTAATATGTTCTAAAATATATTTCATCTCTTCTTTTGTAGATACTATATATATTGAATAAGGTTTATTTTTATCTGCTCTAATTCTACCTATATGTAAATAATTTTGTATGTGTGTTAAAATTCTAATATCTCTATTATGTAATTTTATTCTGATTTGTTTAAGAACTCTTTGTTTATTAGTAGAATTTGTTCTAATATCAAAATTTCCATCCCCATCTATTATACCGGCAAATCAATTTCAAAATTTATAATCTTCAGTATCAGGTAACTGACGTATAGTCTCTGAGAATCCTTTTCAGTTTTCTGCTGATTGTGTATTCATAAGTTCAGAACTTATTGCTATATTGTTATTTTGACTATTTAAAAGAAAAATATTCTTACTAACATCTAATTTATAAAGATAAGCCGTATAAATAAATAGTAAACAATATGCAAATAATACAGTTTCCAGCATATAGTCAGTTGCAAAATAGCACTTAAAAGAAGATATACCATTCAGGCCCATTTGAGCAACTACATAATAAGTATCGTGGAAGGCTATATCAAGTGAAGCATTAGCTAACACAACACCACTCACGTGTATGTGTTCGATTTAATTATATTAGTTACTTCTATGGTAACTAAATAAGTACCCATTGTACGTAGTATTTTTTTCAATATTAGATCTTATTGTATCATGAGAAATATTTAAAGCTTTTGCTGCAGCCAGTATTCCATCATATTTTTTGCCGAAGGATGAAATTCTCCATCTTTAAATACAAAGATGGCTTTTCTAATATGTTTTTGACTCTTCATTTTTTCTATTAAACTCATATACTCAATAGAATCAACCTCCATTAAAGGTTTATCGTTTTCATTAAAGAGTTGATTGGATATATATCAAGAAGATCTAAATAAAGATTTATCTGCCATAGCTCTCTTTAAAGCTATACTAATAGAAGAACTTCCTAATTGTACTGCAAGTGATCTTAAAGAAGGAACTATAACTAACAGTGTTTTAAATTCATCGTAAATATATACAGAGGCTGAAGATCTACTCTTTGAAATTCTTAACTTAGTGTCTTGCAGATGTGGGACGCCTATATTTCTAGCTGCTTCCTTCACTGCATTATATTCAGGTTTAATTAATTGAGAGCGTGCTGAGTCCTACGGACTACCAAAAAGTTTCTCTTTCTTCTAAGTTATGTACATTTAAATCTACTTTCTCTAAAACAATGAAAGCAAAATTAACAAGCCCGTATTTTATAATAGCACTTGAAATAGGTCTTCCTTTTTGTGCAGCAGCCAAGGCCAAATTAAAATAGTTATATAGTCTAGTTTTAATTGATATTGAGCTTCCTACATAACATTTACCATGCAATTTATTAACTATCATGTAAATATATCCTGTTTTATCTTCTTTAAACTCTTTATATAAATCTTTTCTATCTTTATAGAAATTTTCGTATATTTTCAAGGCCTTGTTAGTAGGCGAAGCCCTTAATCTATCCAAAGCATTAAGTATATTTTTATTTAATAAAATAAATGAAACCAAAAATAGTAATATACCACTCACTGTCGTTTCATTAGGTCAGTGATCCCCTAATGGGTCTATTTATAATTTTTAACCGAATAAAATACATTAATCATTTAATCTTTCATAACTAAATATGTAACCATTATAACAACCCCCTATTTTAGCATATTTTTTAATTGTACTATGACTAATATTTAAGTCTCTTTGTGCATCCGTTACTCCTTCATACTTACGTATGAAATTTTTATTAGTATCGTACACAAATATTCCTTTTCTAATATGACTCATATTATTAATATCTAATATTAATTCTTTACATTCTTTATGTGTTCAATTAGATATTAAAGGATTATCACTTATATTATAAGGTATATTGGTAAAATATCATTCACCTCTAAATATAGTTTGCTCTCTTATAGCCTCAACAATAGTAGAGTGATTAGATTTAATTAAATGAGCTAAAGATGAAACGGAAGGGAAAATAACCAATAAATTTTTAAAGGAATCATAAATATAAACAGGATAAGCTGATTTAGCTTCTATCATTCTTACTTTACTTTCCATAGAATGACTTTTATTATAAAAAGGGTTATTTTCACCTGTTAAAGCTTTAGCTATTAAACCTTTAGTTGTATCACTATGTACTCTATTACTAGCCAATTCTGATAATAATTGTTTAGTTTCTTCTGTATGCTTATATCCTAAAGAAGAATAACCTTGCTTTAATACATTATAATAAGGCAATATAGATGTTATAAAATAAGTCTCTCTAACAGTTAAAACCTGGGGTTCTACATACTCCACTATTAGTAAAGTAAAGTTAGATTGACCATACTTAAGTAAAGCTTTTACAATGGGCATATTAGCATTTTGTCTACTTTTTAAGAAAGTATTGTTAAGATAATTTTTCATTCTAGAAGCTAAGTTAATAGAACTACCTATATAAGAATGCCCGTTTATGTTATTTATTAAACAGTAAATCCCTGATTTATCTTTTTGTTCTTTTAAAATAGAAGATCTATCCTCTTTAAATTGAGAATATATCTTTAGTGGTGCTACTAACGAAGTGTATCCCGCCTTCGGCGGGAATACAGCTAAAGCTACGAAATTTTTTGTATTATCTTCTTTACTAGAAGTTGAGTAATGGTTACGTAAGCTATAAATAGTTTTTGAATTAAAACTATTGTTACTAAATGAAGAGGCGGAGCCTATTAATGCATTTTTATTTCACGGACTATATCTTCTCGTAAATATATTACGAGGATCGCGTGTAGTCTCTAAGGGTCCTACTAAAGCATTAAATACCCGTAGGTTCCCTGCTGATTGTTCAAAATTATACATTGTCACTGAATATAATTCTAGTAGTATAATTGTCAGAAGTTCCCAGCATATAGCGATCTTTAAAGGGAGAGCTAAGTGGTTTTTTATTAACCCTCCTATTGTAAACATAAATACAAAACCTAATGAGAATAACATAGAAGGTGTCATTTTTATAGATCCTCCATAGCAAGTAGCTAATCATGAGAATATTTTTATACCTGTAGGTACAGCTATTATTAATGTAGCTGCTGTAAAGTAAGCTCTTGTCGAACTTAGTAATTTGGACAGTATCTTAATTTAACGTAATATGTTAAATTTCTTGCGTGCTTGTCTCTGAGGATCCTTTTGATGAAATACTTTTAATTTTTTTGATACCTTTCTCTTCTAAATGTTTACCCTCTGTTATCATAATATAAACTTTTCTAAATTTAATATAATCTACATATTTACCAGCAAAAATATTATATTTATCAAAGTAATTAATTAAATGAGCTGCAGTTTTATATCCTGTACTTTTATAACATCATACACCTGTATGATATTGAGAAAGATTACCCATTTCTAATTCATTATATAATAATCTTAAAGGTAATACATCATTTTGCTTTAAAGAAAATTCTAATCTTATACTATATCCAGCTTTGTGTGTTTTACTTTTTACAACACTTATATGGAAACATCCATCAGCTTGAGTAAAACCCGCCAATCAATAATTATCTAAAGATAAAGACATTAAGGGAGGTAATATATTAATATTAAAATCTTCACTATAATTATGTTTAATTAATTGTTCATATTTATAATTACTTACAAATTTCCCATTAATTAAAGATAAAATAATAGATAAGCCTTCTTTATTTTTACAAATATATCTCACAGCTTTTTTATCTTTAATTTTATATATATTACCGTGACCTATACGTTTTTTAATAAGGTAAGCCAAAGATGAATCATTTTCGGAAAACACTATATGTAGTTCTTTCTTACCGAATCAACCATCACCTTCTATTAACCCAGCTAAAAAATAACCAAGCTCTTCATCATTAAGATTACTATTATGAATAGGGACATGCTCAGATATTTTAGATAATTCAAATCATTTATTATAAGTATTTTTAGTAGCGGCCTTAGCCATTGTACTAAAACAAAAAAAGTTTCCTGCTGATTGTCTTGTTAAATATAAGTAGATTGTGCCTAACGCTATAAAAACGAGTGGACTACTTAATCAAGAGTTTCCAGCATATAGCAAGATTTTTACCGTGAACACAAGTTTATCCACGTCTAATCCAACTGTGTACATGTGATGCCAAACCGTTAATAAATATTTTTTTTTTATTTACCCATACAAGGTGCTAGCTCTGTATGCTTCTTTCACAAGAAGTGTCGGACTATATCTTCATCTTTGTAGCGATTAAAAAAAAAATAATAAATTATTTTTTTTCTAGCGCCGCTCCTACTTTATTTGTCGTACTATTATTTAAATTAATTTGTTTTTGCAGAGTTCTTACTTGTGATAATCCTTCATCAGTTAAATGTAATTTATTATACACTTGGTTATGAACAATTAATCATTTTTCAAAAGAAAAAGCTTTTTTAGTTTGTAATGGAAATAATTTAAAGTATACTATCACATCATGCAATGCTTTAAATCCGGTAGCTGTATAACGATAAACATCCTTAGTTCCAGATCTTAATGTTACTTTACCAAATCCAAATAATTCGTATACTTTATTTAGTATAACACCATCTTTTTGATCTAATATATAACGCATTTTTATAACATGACCTAATGTATATCTAGAGTTAGCTGTAATAGATACATTAAAGCATCCTTCAGCATCAGTAAACCCTGATAATCAACCATCCTGTAATGTAACTGGAACAGGAGTATTATTTAACTTTATAGTTTCAGAACCAAAACGATTATTTAAAGCATTAACTCATAGAGCTAATTGTTTAATTCTATGGCTTTGAGCTATATTACCATTAAATAATAAAGCTAAAAGTAAAATATGTGAAGGGTTATCTACCATTCATCTATAAAAATCATTATTTTTTCCACTCTTTCCTTGAGGAAAATGTTTAACAACACCTATGTTAAATTTAAATTGTATTTTATGAAGTATATCACTTTCTTTTTGAGTAAGAACAAAACGAACTCTTTTACCCTCATCGTAGGTTTGAATAGCTCCATCCCCCTCTGCAAACCCAATAAATCAAGTTAATCATTCATCAGATAAAGGGTCTTTATTTTTAAATAATGTATTATAATAAATATGAAATGCGGAAAATTTAAAAGATGTTTCGCGTGTAGTCTCTGAGACACTCTGTTTGTTATCCTTTAAGGAATACAGGGACAGATTGTCTGCTGATTGAGTATAGCTAATTAGATTTTTACCATACAAGGTACTAATTAGCACTAAACTGTTCCAGCATATAGCGAAATTAATTGTACTCCCTATATCACTATAGGGTGAAGCCATAACACAACTTCATACTATAAATCCTAGTATTCCTATAGACATCATAGCATAGCGATATTTTACGTAAATAAAGTATTATTTTAACCTATTAGAATTCATCTCTAAGTTTAAACTTTTAATTTTATTTAAACCTTCACGAGTTAAATGGGTTTTCGACTTAATAATAGATACACATTCTTTAAAACAAAGATAATCTTGCTGTTTTAAATTTAATAACGGATAAGTATCAAAATGAGGTAAGATTTTTTCTACTATAAGAAAAAAATCTTGTACGTAAAAGTCACATCTAGGTGTAGCTTTATTAGATCTTACTCCTACAGAACCACAATCAAAAAATTTTATGAATAATTTCATTAGCTCTAAGTCTCTAATGTGTTGAGCAATGTGAAATCTACAAGATACTTTTTCTGAGATTACATAATCCTTAGCAGATCTAATGTAAATAGAAAACCCTCCATCCCCCGCTACAAATCCAGATACTCACTGAGGATGCAAAGTTTCAGGTAAAAACGTATCCGGTTTATCCGCAGGTATAATATTAGGATAGTATTTTTGAACCTTTTTGGACACTCCAGTGTTTATATATGCATAATAAGAAAGTACTTTTAAAAATCCTTCCTCACTTAGATGCTCTTTGTTCAGAATAATTTCTATAACCTTTGATCATAATCAAAAATCTAGAGCTTTTTTACTCATAAGAGGGTACTCTATAAAATGAGGTATTATATTATCTTTTATGTAGTTTACATTAGTTACTCTGTATATAGAAATTTTTTTATCTGATCTGTTATATACTTGTCCTACACCAAAAAAAGACTTAATACTTACCAAGATTTGTTCATCTTTTTCGTGTAAATTTATTTCAAAGGAAACTCTAACTTTTCGTTTTAGATCCTCAGATACTTCTATTATTGTAGAAAAACAACCCTCAGCGTCTACAAATCCTGTCACCCAATTAGGATCTAGTTTATGTAAACGATTATCAATAGAGTAATTTCTTTTAAATACTTTATTTACAGGTACTGCATTATTAAACGATCTTCGAGTACTTTTATAAAATATTGGACTATATCTTAATCTTTCAGATTGAAAGATTCCCCTCGTGTAGTCTCTGAGGTTATAAAAAATAAAATATATAAAGAGAGTAATCTCCTTTATAAACAATATAAATTTATTTACCTGCTGATTGCTCATTGTAATATCCTTAAAATTTTCACTGAAATACTTATTATTTCTAGTATTTAAGATGTTAGAGGTTCCCAGCATATAGAGGGGTTTTACGTAATTATTAATTAACGTAGGCCAATTGACCATTCCTATGTACCCAAATATTGGTTTATTTGAATTAGTTGAGATAGTTGTACTAATTATACCGAAAGCTGGCACGATTAATATATAACATTAATTTTGATTAATTTAATAGTCGTAAATAAAACATAGAGTTAGTCCTACTAATATTAGGAAGTTTAACTTAATGTCTAGATCTATTATAATTAATACTCAAAGATTTACATCTTTGTTAGGACTCTATCTTATACTGAATTTCTATTCATAGAAATTTTGAATTTTCTTATTTTATCTAACCCTTTTTCCGTTAAATGATCTTTTTTTTGTATAAGTAAATAAGCTTTTCTTCATTTAAGATAATTAATATGTTTACTAGATTGTAAATGAAAATGATCAAAATAATTAATCACCTTTTTAGCTGAACCAAAACTAGTTGATCCATAATAATAAGTACCCTGACTTGATCTATAACCTATATTACCTCCAAAAAATTCCTTTAATAATAACAATATAGGATTATCTTTTTTAGCGGAGCGTACTACTTGGTAATTTAATCTAATTTCAGGTCTAGGCTTATCATCTCTAGTAATAATTTTTATTTGAAAACTAGCATCTGCATCCGAAAATCCGGCTATTCAATGATTATATAAATTATTAGAATCATTTATTTTAAATTCTAGATTTTCTTTTGCATATGTAGGGTAAGCTAATATATTATTAAGAACTTGATTAAATTTATTTAAAGTTCTCAATTTACCATTAATTAAATTAATTACTCTAAATAAACCTTCTTTGTTAGATATAATATATAAGTAAGCATTTTTATCTTTAACTTTTTTTACATTACCAAATCCTATTACTTCTTTTATATAATAGGCTAATTTAACGTCAGGTGAACTAAATACAATGACTAATTGTTGTTTAGTAGCTTCGCTACTAAAATGCCCATCTCCATCTATCAAACCAGCTAAATAATGCCCAAATTGTTCATCGTTTAGGGGTTTTAAATGAGTAGCCACATGAATAGAAATATTTTTTATTGTTTCAGTATTGTCGCATATAGTCTCTGAGGTTCCACTTTTAAGGTTAACCTTAAAAGTGTTACCTGCTGATTGACTTCATTGTTTTAACTTTTTTACTATATCTTTGAAAGGGGAGTATTTAAAACTTGATATCGAAGTGTTTCCAGCATACAGCAACATTATGAGGCTTATAATTTTTACCTCGGGATGCTACATTTTAGTGTGTAACGTGTAACACTAAAATGTTTGGACCATATCTTTAAACATAATTTATCCGTAATTTTTTCATTTAGCCATAAGAGTCTCTCAGCTTTTAGCTAATAAAGACCCTGAAGGCGCAGTATGAGCTTTCATACTCTTCAATTCATATATCTTAGGCACTAAGTGCAATCTATTATTTTTAGCTGATCTAGAGGGATATTTTTTAAAATATTCTATCAGGTTAAGTACATCTTCTTTCTTAGTCACATATCATTTAAATGAACCATTTCCACCTCTATCTATGTAGACATAACCCCCAAACTGTTCAACTAAAGGTGTTAATAACTCAGATGTCTTTTGGCCTGCAGAAATAGATAATTGTCCATCTGTACTCTTTATAGTAATTGACCCATCTGCATCGAAAAATCCCGATAATCAACCATTATCTCTAGTCAACTTTTCAGGATATTTTAATACTATATCATATTTTACACAAATATAATTTAATTGTATCAATCTATTAGGGTTTCTTATATGACCGTTTACATCATTAATAAGATTTAGAAAACCTTCTTTACTATGTAATCTATATCTTAGTGCACTGACACCTGATCTTAATTTAATTGAACCTCCGTAAACGTTTTTTACAGCTTGTAAAGCACACTCATCTCGAATGTCCATTGTAATTTCTAAACTAGCATAACCTTTTTTAGATAATGAAAAACAACCATCTCCGTCTATTAATCCGGCTAGTCATTGTTTAAATCTTAAACTATTAGGGGACTTACTAAGATTATGAATTGATTTTATGTTTAACAAACGTATGGCCTCTGAAGTTCCTACTAGCGTGCTAAGCGCGTTGGTTACTTGCGAATTATCGTAAATTTTTAGGATTTTTACTATAACGGTGTACAACAAAGTACAACTTATGTGCATAGTACCTAATAAATATAAAACGAACTCCTCGCTTATAGTTTGTTGCGATAAATTGAATTTAAAGGGCCATTTTTGACCGAAGAATCCATTTCTTCAAATTTAACTTACTTGTTTTTCTCTTGTTAAATCCAGGTACCAGTGATATAATAATCATGGGCTTGTGCGTATATCGGAAATACGGAAGAAACCGACTGTACATTAAGCAGCATTTCAGCTACCCACCAGTGAACCAGTCTGTAGCGGTCACTTAAATAACCGACGGTCTTCGAATGAGAATATTCATTGACCGTTAACACTAGTGTTGCTAGTATTTATATTAACTTTTCCTTATGTTATCTATTAACATGTACAATAACGTATACTTTATTATATACGCATTATACTTAAGAGTTACAAGTAATATCCGCTAAATACTAACTAAATCTAAGGTATATTCTATATAGAATATTTACTCTTACGGATCTTATATCTTTTTACATCTGTCCTGAGAGTTTCATAACTTATACGTTAAACCTTGACTTTTTTTCCCTATACTTTAATTAAATTTATTAATTAATTTAGCTTTTTCTTTTAATTCAACTCGTTTTATAGGATCTAAGTGATTTTTATTTAATAAATCACCATGTACTTCTTTTCATGCTACATATGAAGCAGATTTTTTCGTTATTAAGTTATAGTTATTAAAATAAGTAAATACATTTCTACAATTTTCTAATCCGCCTATTCTATATTCATAGGCATTATCAGAACTATGTTTGGATACTTTACCTGCATTAAATAATGAACAGAGATGTTCTAGTATTTTAACATTTTGCTCTCATTTTTGAGAAATATTAAAATTAAAACTGAATCCTTTATCTTTATTTATTGAACAAGTAAAACAACCTTCTCCGTCAGTAAAACCTGAAAGTCAGTTGTTATCTAAACTAGGTAAAATATAGGTATGTTTTATTTCAACTGTATTTAATTGAATTCTTCCTTTAGTTACTCATGTATTAAATCCTTTTACAAATTCTTCAAATTTTTCCTTTCTACGTGGTAATATAAGATTACCGTTAAATAAATGAACAAGCAATTCTATTTCTTTTTTATTTTGAGTAACATATCTACTTGTAGTTTTAGATTGAGGTATTACTTTACCAAACCCTAAAATTTCTTTTATATATTCTAATACATAGATATCTAGGTTACTTTGTGTAATAACGAAACAAAGATCACCTCTATTATTTACGATAAAAGATCCTTCACCTTCTGTAAATCCTATAAATCAAGTTAAGAATTTTTTTGAGGGTGAGGTATTGCCAGGTAAATGTTCATTATATTTGGAGTAAAAGGATTCTAAACAAAAATTACTTGTTGAAGAAGTACTATAATTTAATTTAAATAAAAAGCTAGATTTTTTGGCTATTTTAATTATTGGAATAATAGCTAAAATATAATAATTAATTAAAATATCTCTTAAGAAAAGATGTTGGAATAATATAGGGTCTCCACCACCGGCTACTTCAAAGAATGAAGTATTAAAATTTCTATCAGTTAATACCATAGTAATACCCAAAAAAATATTCTTGGCCTGCTAGACCAGGTCTCATGGTTAATTAATTAACCTCATAAACAAAACTGTTTAAGGCAGACACTCAATATGTCGCCATATTGTTGGGACTATGTTTTATTTGTATAAGTTATATAAATTATTTAAATGATCTCAATTAAATTCTGTTCTTTTATTATTCATTTGTGCTTTAATTTCAACTATAGCTTTAATAGACTCAGATTTTGTATGACTTTTGGCTTTAAAATATGACAATACTTTTATTCAATCTTTATAGTTTAAATATTTACTAGAAAATAAAGGATATTGCTCAAGATATTGAACTAATATAAAATTACTATCTACATTTGTAGTTCTAACTCTATATTCAGGGTTTGGCCTATTCATTCTGGTTTCTTTAACAGTAGAAGATAAAAAGTCCGCAATTAGACTCAAATATTCCAAATTATTTTCATAATTATGATCATTTTGTCTTTGCGAGAATTCAAATTTACATTCTATTTTTGGATATTTAGTAGGCGAAGCCTGCTCCGTTACTAAAGTCGTTCTTACTGAAAAATGACCATCTGCGTCTATAAACCCTGCTAATCAACTGTTAGAATTTATATCACTTATATCTTTATTTTTCTTGGTTATATTAAAATCAAATCTTAGATTTAATCAATCAATTAATCTATGTAAAGCATAAATCTTAGGAGTTCTCATATAACCGTTTATAACATTGGCTATTAGAAATATACCTTCTAATTTATTAATTGTTAAGACATAAGCACTAGAACCTTTTTTTTTAGAAATAGATCCATGATTTAATTTAGATTGTAACATTAAAGCTAAAGGAAAATCTCTCGAATCGAATACTATTTGTATTGAAGGGTAATATAAGTCACCTTTAAGTGATCTTTCTGTTTTAGGTACTATAATAGTACCATCTCCTTCAATTATACCAGCTAAATACGAAGAAAATTTAGGATCAAATTCTCCATTATTAGTGGGCGTACCTCATGATGGGATTTTTCTTTTTACAGAAAAGAATTTACGATCTATATTTAAATAAGATTTAAAACATACAAATTTTGGCGAATAGTCTCTGAAGATACTTAATAATTTATAATAAAATAAGCACCCTGCTGATAAAGATATAATAAATAAATATATCTGTTTCCAGCAATTTGCCAAATTTAACGCTGGCAGTATTTTACCAGCTAATACAGGTAATGATAATAAAAGTAATACTGCTGTTATAACTACGGCTCATCCGAATAAGGCTAATTTATGTAATCTTATTCCTGGTGTTCTCATGTTCACAATTGTTGTTATAAAATTTATTGATCCTAATAAACTACTTACCCCAGTTAAATGTAAAGTAAAAATAGCAAGGTCTACACTTGGTCCACTATGACTTTGTAGTCCAGATAATGGAGGATAAAGTGTTCAACCTGTACCTACTCCACCTTCAATACAAGCAGAGAATATTAATAATAATAAACTAGGAGGTAATAATCAGAAACTAATATTATTTAATCTAGGGAATGCCATGTCAGGACCTCCTACCATTAAAGGCATTAAGAAATTACCAAATCCACCTATTAATGCAGGCATACGTTTACTCATAATCTTTCGAATATGTACGGACTATATCTTTATCTTTGAATATTATAAAATATTCACTAAGATATTTCACGTGTAGTCTCTTAGGATCCTACTCGATAACAAAATTATCTTTGGTTTCCTGCAGATTATCTAATCTTTTGAATTATTACTGTATCCTGCCGCTTTACGTCTACCGGCAAAGTTCCGTAAGTCTGCAATACTAGTATCAAAAGCTCTAAAGACGTTCTCGCATATAGTGAAAATAAAGTAAAGCATTTCTGCCTTACCCGGCCATGCCTTTCTATTTAATTTTTAATTTACACACTCTAACTGTATAATAACCACAACAATAACAAATAAATAAAAAGTAAATCTATATAACTAAGTACAAACCTATGAATATCCCTACGGGATAAGCGCAAGCTACAAAGTTATAAATGAATAGTCCCCTAACGAAGTGTACTCGTCGATATCCCTACGGGATTAGAACTCAGCAAGCTTCTATTTTCTCTTTGTGTTCATACCTGATTTAATTTCTAGAATTTTAGCTAACCCTTCTGGAGTTTTATGAGCGTTACTATTCATTAACTCAGCGATTTTACAAAAATCTAGAAAATCATTATTTTTATTCCCTATTATATGGTGTTTTTGAAAAAGAGGTATAAGTTTATCTGTAATAAGTGATAATTTTACCACTACATATTCAGAAATGTTTGTACGTTCTTTTATAAAACCTCCACCTAAAAAGCTTATAAAACATTTTAATAATTCAAGGTCACGAGAATGTTGAATAATTAAGAACTTAAGAATTACTTGGTATCCTATTTTATGAGAGGAAGATTTTAATATTTCTACTGATGAGGCGAAGCCTATTCCATCCCCACTAGTAAAACCTGCGAATCAATAAGGATTTATTACTTCCGGTAAAGGAACTGAAGTTCTTTCTTGAGGAACTATATTATTAAAGTATGAATTTAATTCCTCATTTAATATACCTTTATTTAAAGATGCTTTAATTCCGATTAATTTATGTAATCCTTCTATATATTTATGTTCTTGTTGTTTAATTAATTCAATAGCTGACTTAAATAATAAATAATCGGCTCTCTTTTTAGTTAATAAGGGATATAATTCGAAATGAGGTATTATAGCATTAAGTAAATCCTTAGTGGAATTAACTTGATATATTGCTGTTTCTTTACCACTGCTAATATTACCTACACCGAAGAATTTTTTTATATCTAATAAGATAGAAAGATCTTTGGTATGCAGGTTTATAGAGAAATAAGGAATCACTTCTCAACCTAATTTTAACTTGAGGTTTTTACGTACTCTAAAGCCAAAACATGATTCAGCATCAGCAAACCCTGTCACTCAATAAGGATTTAAGTTATTAGGGGTAGGAGAATAAACACCTTTTTGATTTTTCGATACTTTTAAGATAAGATTTCTATTATTAAAAGGGTTTTCTATATATACTTTAGTATATAGTGGTATTTTATCTTCATCGTTATTTTTATTAGAATTATTATTATTACTATTTGTAATAGTAATAGTGTTGTTTTGGTTATTATTGAGAGCGACCTCTGTAATTTTTTTCTTTGAAAAAAATATTCGAAGGGTGCTAGCTTGAAAATTAAAATTAAATAGTCTTCAATTGTCGACCATGAAGAATATCATTAATATAGCGTGAGCTGTAATTACACTGTTATATAATTGATTATTAGAAATATATTGTACTCCAGGTCCACTAAGTTCAAGTCTAATTAACACTGAAAAAGCTGTTCCTAATAATCCTGAGAAAAGAGCGAAGATTAAATATAGTGTACCTATATCTTTAGCATTTGTAGAATTAAATCATCTTTCCATACCCATAGACATTTGGGATCTTAAGGTCAAATTAGGCTGGTGGGAACAACTCTCCTTATCTAAAGACAAAATTAGGAAATAATTAAAGTACTCTTTGTGAACATAATTTTTCACTTAAAAGTTATTAACTAATATTTTTAATTAATAATTACGAGCGAGTTTGCTAGAGCTCCCCACTATAAATTAATGTGATAACGGTTCTACAAAATCATATTATATTTTAACCCTTAGCCTGCTGAGACTTCGTCTATCCCGGAGGGATATGGCGCTATTCGTTTCACGAAGAGACTTCGTATACGCAAGCTCCTCCTCTAGGATTAGTAAAAGCAGGAGGGAACTTTGTTCGCTGATCCCGGAGGGATATAGCGGGTTAAAGAAACAAGGGGGCATCCTTCTGAGAGCTCATGTGAACGAAGAGTAAACTTCGTTTCATCCCCATCCCCGATAGCGAGGGGTAAGCTGAAGAGCTAGCGCCTTCGAAGAAAAAAAATCTGCCGATTCCATATCCCTCTGGGTGGCATTCATACACTTCGTTAGGGGAACGAATCGCGAAAGCTCGGAATAGTCAAAAGATTTTTTCCCCCCGGAGAGAGGGTCGGGGATCGGGATAGCTATTACTAAATAAAAAAAATGATAACGTGGGTTAGATTATATCTGCTACTTAGTAGTCCTCCTGATCCCAAAGGGATATGGATGGACTCGCAAGCAGTAATAAGCTATCTAGCCTGATCTATCAAATTATTCGATTATGGTTACTAGTGGTGCAATATACGTAGCATATACTTCTAGTTTGCTAGCTTGCGAATTTCTGCTTAGCCGATATATTGGCACAAGCTCTCCGTAGGATAGGAACTCCATTCTAGGTAGCGATACTAGAGGGGGACGGTGCGAAGAGGGGGTACTTCTTCGGGGGCGCCTCCCTCTAACGAAGTGTACTCCTACTAGAAACTTCGTTCACCTGGAGAAAAGTTCAAATACGCAAGCTAGCAGCCATAAAAGTACTATTCTAAAACATTTTAAATACAAATATTTATTTTGTCAGCTACTTCTGTTTGCTTAGCTGCTTCTTGCTTTATACCTATAAAGCAAGAAGCAGCTATAGCAGAAAAGCAGCCCCAATCTTTAAAATAACCACTATCGTGGCTATTTAGTGAAATTATTATAGTATAGTTAAGCCTACAACGAAATTGCTCGCAAGCGATACTACGTGCTAAGGTACTAAAACTACAATAAAAAAAAATTCATCTGTAGTAGTAACTTATTTGTATATTCTAAATATTAGTTAATCTATAATTAATAAAGGATTAAAACATACAGTTAGTAGTCCTACTGATCCCAAAGGGATATGGATGGACTCGCAAGCTATAATAATAAACTGTCAGTAGCCATATTCCCTCCGGGAGGCATTCTTCTGGAGGGGGGGCTAGACTTCGTCTAGTAATAGTCCTTCTGATTTTTTTCTGTATGCTTCGCACAGAAGCACAGAAAAAAATAATCAGCAAGCTCGTATTGTTTTTTTTACCTTTAATAATTATATAAGTTAGAGTAATAGTCCTTCTGATTTTTTTCTGTATGCTTCGCACAGAAGCACAGAAAAAAATAATCAGCAAGCAAGAGCTTGCTCAAACTTGCTAGTGCTAGTGCTAGCACTACAGCACTACTAAATAAAATAAAGATTAAGGAGGAATTGAACCTCATTCAAATGATCTGCAATCACCGTGTAAAACCGTTTACAATCTTAATCTTTGCTAGTACTACAAAGCAGTGCCTTACTTAGCAGACGCTGCTAACGAGTATTCCAGGCGCAAGCTCTCCGTATTCCGATTCCTACGGAATCGGAGACGGAGAGCTAGCGCCCCTCGCTCTAGCAATAAAAAAAAAATAAAGAAAACTTTATTTTTTTTTTTACTCGTTCGTGTGTAGTATTTTTTTTTCGAAAAAAAAAAAATACCACGAGCCCCGGAGGGGCTACACAGCACTACTTTGTAGTAAAAAGCAAGCTATACATAGCATTAACCCTATATATTTTTGGCATTATTTTGTAATTCTAAATCTACAAGAGTATTTTCTAATATACTTACTGCCGGTAATATAAATAAGAAATGAGAAAAATATAAAGCAGTACTTAGTTGTCCTATTTCTATAAAAGGACTTTCTACATGTTTAGCACCTATTTGCATTAATATTAAAAAGTTCACTAAAAAGACGTAGAAAGCCGCCTTGCTTAAAGGTCTAAATTGTAAACCCTTTGTTAAACCTAGGTCAGCCTTAGGTAATATTAAAATAATTAATATTGCAGCTAACATTGCGATAACTCCTAATAATTTATTAGGAATAGATCTTAAAATAGCATAGAAAGGTAATAAATATCATTCAGGTACTATGGCAGGTGGTGTTTGCATAGGGTTAGCCCAGATTAGTTAGTCAGATTTGTTACTACCTCTATCTCTCATTAGTGCGAAGCGCGAAGCGGGTACTTTATATTTACTAAGGTGAAAACATATTGAAGAGGCGGGCATAATTTCTTTGAAGAGGCACGCCAGCCAGCCACTAAAAATTAAGATTAATTCAATCTGAAAGAATTTTATCTCTATACTGCACAGCTATTGCTAAAGCTTTATCTTGACCACCACAGGTTGAAGACATAAATGCTTTATTGGATTTTGGTAACTTTAAAGTAGAGGGGAAACGTACTTGTCAACCTATAATCTGTTTATTAGAAGTGTATATAGGTGAAATATAATATTCTCCACATTCTCTACGAGCAGAAACTGCTTTTAATCAGTCCTCAAGACGGCTCATTCAAACTTCTTTGTCTGTAATACGCTCATTAGTACTATGATATATTCTATATACAAGCGCTTTTAGACCAAAATAAGTGTGATGGCCTCCTGATCTAATTAGCCCCTCTACTCATACTAATAAATTAAAGCTATCTCTTTTCCCATATAAGAAATGCGAATATTTTTTCAATAAAGGAAATAAAGAATTAAATACATTATCAATACCTTTTACTGTTAAAGTAAAAGTATTAGTACCTTTGTCTAAATTAGCTTTAATATTCAAAGCGTTTAAACAACTAGTCATTCTTTCCATTATATATTTATTTGATTCTACATTAGATTGTATTATATTAAATAAAGGAACAATAACAACAGTACTATTTTTGTCTTTTCATTCCAGTTTCAAATGTAAAGTACCATCACCTAAAAAGAACCCTAATATAAATAAGAAAGATGGTTTTACATCATTTTCTTTATATAAAGGTAATTCTTTCAATAAGCCCTGATCTAAATTTAAAGAAATTAATTTTTCTTCTAAACTTACTTTATAACGAGGAGAATGAGCAGTTAAAGAATAAACAAGACTCACTAATAAAACTTTAGCCTTATCGTCTGAACTGTGATGTTTAATATAATCTTTTAATTTATAAATTTTTTTTAGTTTTAGAATAGCACGATATTTTTCACCATATTGCATATAGAAATAAGGAACAAATACAGAAAAAAAAGTATCTCAACCGGATAATCTATAAGCAATAACAAACTTACCAAAGCTATTTAAAGTTATACTAAAAGTTCCTTTATTACATAAAGCTTTGTCTAATCTAATAAAAAATTTCGCGCTTTCTTCAGAAAACAACTGAGTAGCTGAGCAGATAGGATAAAAATTCAACTCAGATCTAAATATACCTCCTATATACCCTTCCGCTTGCCAGAAACCATTGGCTAGTAAACCAAATTCTTTTTCAGATCCTTCATATGAAGGATCTGAATTCTTTATAGTTTGAAATAAACTTTTAACTTCATAAAGAGTCATTTCTTTATTTCCTACTTTTCCTACACGGGCAGGTTTAAGACTGTCGGCAGATTCCGTCAGGAGAGAATTATTTTGATAAAAAGAGGATATATAACTTTCAGTCTTTAAAAAAGTATAGAAAGTAATTAAATAACAGTTACGCCTGACTAAGGCATTCTCCCTAAATAGGTGCTTGCTGAGTCCGTAGGACTACTAAACCTATCCATTTAACGAAATCTTCTTATCAAAAAAAGATCCTGCATTCTTTCGAAAGGGGCTTGACTATATCTTAAGCTTGCGCCAACCAACATTTAGTCGATGAACTGCACACCTCACTGTAAATACAGTGATAGGTGCTTGGCTGCGGATTACCCATTTATCAGACATTAGATAATCAATTTCGATTTTACCATACCACGAGTCGTTACCTGTGCCACAAACTATGTTACCATGTCTGCTTGGTTGAAATTGCTTTAGGGTTTTCCCGCAATTTGATGGTTTCTTGTAGCCAGAAGTTCATTCTGACAATAACTAGCTTTCCTAATTATATAATTATCACTATCACCTAAAACATTAGGCATAAAGAATACAAATATTCCTAAAACAAATATAAAGATAAATATAGTAATTAAATCTTTAAATAAGAAATAAGGAGCCATAGGCATTCTATCATAATATACTGGAACTCCTAATGGATTACTTGATCCAGCTGTATCATGTAAAGCTATCATATGCATTAAAACTAATGCCGCTAAAATAAACGGTAATACAAAATGTAAAGCGAAGAATCTGTTTAATGTTGCGTTATTTACAGAGCATTTGTGTTGGTAGTCACGTATTTAATATTAATTAAATACTCTCACTACACTCAATAAATCTCTTCATTGATCGGACTATATCATGATCTCTTGTTTATTTAGTAAATTGAAGGTATTTTTATTTTTTCCGCATATCTAGATATTGTACGCAATTGTTTTATTCATAATAAGTATTGTAATCTTTTATTTCCCATTAGTTTTACCGGTGCTCTATCTAAAAAATTAATAGTATTCTCTATTGATCTTACACTTGTAACTTTTAATCTAGAACAATCATACTTGTCTAAATAAACCGTGGTGGTAAAAGATAAATACTTACTTATAGCTTTTATTAAAATATCACCATCTTTTTGGGCAATATCAAAACTAGCTACTAAATAATCATTGTCTTTTTTTAATTTATATATACTAAAGCAACCTTCAGCCTCTATAAATCCTACTAATCAAGCTGAAAAGTAAGACTTATCTAAAATAGATTCTACAGAATTTAAAGGTACATTGCTTCTAGTATATTCAGGTAAATCTTCAGAATATATAATACCTGAAAGCAAAGCACTTCTAAATCTTAAGTAATCATATTGTTTATTAGAAAACATAGGGTATTTATCAAAAATGGGTAGTATAAAGTTTTTTAAATGTTTTTTATCTCTAATTCTTAGAGATACCATCTCTACCTCATTTCTTTTTCTGAAGCTTACAACTCCTATACCTAATAATGCTTTAATTTTATAAATTAATTGTACATCTTTAATAGATAATTCAATACCTAATTCATATGTTAGGTATTTTCCTTTTTTTGTGATAGAAAAAAATCCATCTCCTTCAAATAATCCTACTAAATAAGCGTAGGTGAGATCTTCTGCATGTAGTCTCTGAGAGGCTTCTGAAGTATGAATACTTCTCACCCCTGCTGATTGTCTCCATGTCATTGCAATTTTCACGCAAATAATTGTTAAAAATAACAAGAATAAGTCGTATGCAAATCCTAAGATGGGAGATGTTCCAGCATTAAGCAGAATTTTTAACATTACGTCGCCGCAATGTGGTTCATCTGTATATAAACCTCCTCAAATGACGATTGTTTTTGTAGAATATTTAATTTATACTTTACATCTATTAAGATGTATTTAGACTATTTCTTAAATCTTCTTAAAGAAGATTTAGGGGTTATCGTGTTGAGCTTATTGTTGGTATAACTCACTCATTAGTCGTTGAACGCTCTTAATCCTAAGCTTGCGCCTTATATACCGAATTAAGTTCCGCTACAAATAATTTAATAAAACGGAGGTTGTTTATTTATTAAATGTCCTTGTAATTTTCCCCATTATGCCTCTAAAAATAATTATTTATTATTTTTAAGGAGCCCATTAAAATTATTAATTTATGTTTAGGTTATTTAGGATAATTTAATTTACTATAACGTGAACTTGCACGCAAATTATTTAATCATTTTTCATATTGTATATATTTTAATCCCACTAAAGGATGTAAACCTGAAAATGAAAAATAATTTATAACTTTTTGTACATCTGATTTGGAACTAACTCCAAATTGATTATAGTTATTTGTACTATCTATTTTTCTATTTGTAGAAAAAATCAATTTAAAAGCTTCAAATAAATCAGAATGTATTCTTTGTTTTAATTGAAAACAACCATCATTGTTTTTTTTAATAAAAAAAGAACCTTCTGAACATGTAAATCCTACAATTCAATTTTTAAAAAAAGGTAATAATGTATAGTCTACTGGACTTTTAGGTATTTCAAAAACAAATGGTACATTCTTAACCTCTGAAATTTCACTTTGTAATTTTATATCATTTCTTAATATATACATAGCTAAATTAAATTGATCTATTCTAGTATTAGTTAAGAAAAATATATTATTATAAATAAATAAAGGAAATAATACTTCTTGTAAATCAGTTTTATTAATAACTAATTTGCAAGTAGGGCTTTTTAAATCTTTATATATATTAATCTTACCTAATTTTAAAACAGAATGTATATATTCTAAAGTAGAAATATCTTCTAAATGTAATGATATAACTAATTTCATAGTTATAAATCCTTTTGGTGTTTTACTTATTTGAATATATCCGTCTCCATCTATTAATCCAGCTAAAAAAGCTAAAAAAGATGAAGGTATCGAAATATATTCTTGTTTATCTAATCTTAAAGTTTTATTACTTTTTTTTAGAGCATTCTTATGTATAGTACCTATGGTAGGTAAAGAAGTTTCCTTAGTATAAACTTTTAAATATAGTAAATAAGTTCGCATTGCGCCGTACATTAAAAATAAAGTAATAATACCTAAACATAAATTAATAATAGTGTTTGTTGACTCAACTATGTCTTGTCCAATTCATGGAACAGCACTAATTAAATTAGTAATAACTGTAGCACCTCATAATGACATTTGTCCATAAGGTAAAACATACAAGCTTACCTATTACAAGGAGGGCGAAACTTCGTTTAGTATAAAAAAAAATATATTTTTTTTATTCCTCTCCATCCTTCGGCAGTAGACAAAGTCTCGCCCCCCTTAAACTTTTTTTCTGTAAGAATAAGCAAGCTAAAGCTAACCCATAATTATTATAAAAAATTAGCAGCCTTTAATGCTCTTCATGCCTCATCTTTTCTTATGGCCCGCATGACATTTCCTTCATATGGTATTTCTATCATATCCATATGCCCTATATCTGCTCTACCAAGATCACGTATTTTAGAGAACATTTCTGCGGTTTCATACTTAAATACTTCACTTTGTAGCAGTAGATTAGACTTTGCCACTCCAAACCCCGGACTTCTTACCTTAGAACCCGCGTCAACATAATATATATGCTTTAGAATAGGACTTTCCCTTACCATAGCTATAAACTTATCTGCCTCATCTGGTAGAAAAAGATATCTAACTACATTATCTTGATAAAATTCTATATATGAATAGGCAATATCTTCAGTTAGATTATATAAATATTGATTTATTAATTTTCGGGTTAATGGGTAAAACTCTCTATGCTTATTAGCAATCTCCAATATATAATTCATTACCCCTTCATCACGATATCCTAATAAAAAATTTAGCCTTACAGTATCCCTATTAAAACATAAATCTAAAACAAGTTTTTTTGCTTGTCTTAAATTATAGTTATGAGAACTTAATGCTTCACAAAATGCACTTTTTAAATCCTGACCTGAAAAAGTTGTATTTCTGAGAGTTTCTATCTCGGGTGTATAACCCATATTTATAATTAAATCGTAAAATTCTATCATCATAGTGGCTGGTTAGAACCTATCGTTGTTAACTTATTGGAGCCGGTTTAGCAACTATAGCTCTAGCGGGGGCTGGAGTAGGAATAGGTGTAGTGTTTGGGTGTTTAATTATAGGTGTGGCTAGAAATCCTTCATTCAGGCCATAAATAAGTTAAATTTATTTTACAAAGTTAATAATAGTTAGAATAACTTTGAATTCGTATATTCTATTAGTAGTACTTTGTAGCTAATTTAAATTAGCTACAAAGTACTACTATAAGCCTCGACTGTGCATTAAGCAGCATTTCAGCTACCCACCAGTGACCCAGTCTGTCGCGATTATATGAATAACCGACGATCTCTTATATTAAAATATACTTTGATCGTTTTCACTAGCATTGCCAAAGAAACGATTTGGTTTCTTCAATAACCTTGTCAGGTTACTCTGCTTTAAGTTTTATTTCTTTCCATAAATTGCATAAAACTATATACTTGCAGGACTACAACTATAATAATAATTTAAGGGAGCTTATCCTTCGGAGCCCGCCTTATTTAACATAATCAACTATTCAACGTCTTTTTAATCTTTTGCTAGGACTTTTTAATGTTCTTTGTATAGTTTTAGTTGAACAATTTAAAGCTTCTGCTGCTTCAACTATACTATTAAATTCGCCATATACAGTATTATTTAATTCTTTTACTATAATAGGCTTAGAATTCTTTTTCATATTTAAAACACCTTGTTCTGTATAGTCTAAAGGTTTTCTATTTAAAGCTGATTGTCTCATAGTTTCTATAGTTTCAGAAGATAAAGTTTTACCTCTATTCAAACTACCTATTTCTTCTCTACCCTTCTCACTATAATTAGCTTTCATCTTTATTCTATTAACTTCAGTATGTTTATACCCAAAGCTAGATCCTGCTTCGGTTAATATATTATAGTCAGGTAAAAGAGATTTTAGATAAAAATCTTCTAAATCTAATAATTTTTTATTATTTTCTTGATTAACTATTTCAGGGAATAATTCTAATACAATAAAGACAAAATTATGTAAACCATATTTATTAACTGAATTTTTAACTATTTTACTACCATTTAAATATATTAAATGTTTTGAAAATCTAGAGTTAATTCTGTCTGTAGAAGCTGATCCTATATAATAACTTAAAGTTTCTTTATTTAAGATCATATAAATACCACTAAGTCCCTTAGTTTCTTTAGCTATATTTTTACGAACTGAATCTTCATTTAGATTATGATAGATAAAAACAGGATTAAGATTTTTGGCTAATAAAAACTTATTTATACGTGGGAACGAAGTCTCCTCTTCATTATTTCTCGATGTTGAATAATATCTTTTATCGTTAAAGGTTGTCGTAGTTGTTATTTTATTATTATTATAGTCGTTTTGGGCTATTGTAAGGTAACCCAGGAATCCTGTTACTATCATAACGATAAGGATTATTGTACCTATGACTCATGTCAATGTTCTTGGTGCTCTATAAGATGCGTAGTATATACCTCTTCCTATGTGTAAGTACCAAATCTATCCTTTTACCATTTGTAGTGCAAATACTACAAAACAGGCTGAGTTAGGATCCTTCTCCCTAAGCAGTAATCTATGGTTAGTTGTAGGGATTACCACCCATTTAAAAGATAATAAAGATAAGAACCAAAGCTTAGGGGTAAAGATACTTGCCTATTTATTTGCTAGTTAACTTAATTCTTTATTACCTCTGTACTCTTTCGAGTAGGGTTTGACTATATCTTAAGCACTATCAAATAGATAATGCCAACCAACATTTAGTCGATGAACTGCACACCTTACTAAGTATTAGTAGTAGATGCTTGGCTGCAGATTGCCCATTTAACTTTCGTATATAAATTTCGATTTTACCGTACCACGAGTCATTACCTGTGCCATAAGTTATGTTACCATACTTACTTGGTTGAAATTTCTTTAGGGGTTTCCCGCAATTTGATGGTTTATAGCAGAAGGTTCACTTCCACAATTTAGCCTTAAGAGCTTTCTCAAGGCTCTTATTTTTATTTCCATTATGAGGCGAAGCCTACTGCCGCTTGCTTTATTTTTTTTTTCTATAGAAAAAAATCCGCAGCCGAACAAACAGGTAGCAATAAATCAATATTAACACGTTTAATGACAACTGCTATATATAAACGCCCTAGAGGTGTTGGTTTATTGCTCCCTCTCAAAGATAATGGAATTTTGGCCTAGTTTTAATTAGATTTACTTTATTTACTTATATTATTTGTATAACTTTAATACTGATGGCATGATATTAAGGTAAACGAACATCACGTTGGAATACCAGATTTTGGTTATCGTGCTCCACCAAAGAACCCTTATCTAATCTTCTATTTATAGTTCTAGTATGGACATTGAAAAACAAAGCACAATCTTTTATAGAATTAAACTTAAAGACTATTTCACCTTTGGTATTTAAGACATTAACCCCTACGTTACCTCTACCTTTAAGATAAGTACCTAAGGATTTTATTAATATTTTACCGTTCGCTTGTACTTCAAAATTTGAAGGAGAAGATAAAAGTTTTAATGCTCTTTCTTTCACATCTGCTCGTGAAGTATCCTCTTCAGAGGTAGTGTTATTAGATAATCTATAATTATTCATACCTTGGGTAATTAAAGAGATCAACTTTTTACCTTCTTCCGTAAAATGTCAACCATGGTTTATAAGGTCTAAAATTAACTTTCAGTCAACATAGTCCTTAAATTTTTTACTTAACCAGGTTAACTTGTCAAAAAAAGGTATAATAACGTTAGATATAAAATACCTCTGGGTTATAACTAGTTGGGCCATAGCCTTATAATCCCTACCTTTAGCTTGGTTATATGTGGCTAAGCTAACTAGGTTAGTATTATTTCTTTCCACATAATTTTTAGCTGTTGGTAGTGCTAAAAAATATTTCTGTATAGCTTCTAATACTATTATTTCCTGTGAAGTTTGCCCTATACCAAATTTTAAGCTGTAATCTGTTTTATTCGTGGAAAAATAACCCTCACCTTCTACAAACCCTAGCAATCAGTAAGGAGTAATGTGTATCTTATGATCTGTCGACTGTTTAAACTCTACTCTCTTTTTATTCATTTTATCTTTAAGGGTGACAATTTCTTGAGATAGTTCTGAGGAAATATTAACAGATTCACGATAAAAATAAAGATCGTAAGCTTGTCTAAAGGCTAGGTAGTTTAAGTTTTTGCTAGTATTTAGGGGTCTTTTGTCTAATACACCAAAAATTACGAGTAGTGCATCCTTACTTGAAACAGTAAAATTTACAGAGCTCTCTCTTAAAGAGAAAGCACCTACACCTAATCTTTGTATGATATATTTAATTAAAGGTGTTTCATCAATATGCAGACAAAAAGTGAAAATAAATTTGAAGTGATTCTTCACAGTTTGTATTGAAAAACAACCCTCCGCATCTACAAAACCTCTGAATCATTCGCCAAACTCTTCATCTGAAAGAAAGGCTAAGTTTTCAGGTTTATGTGTGGGGGCTGTTTCACATGCTATGTCTCCTATTTTACTGTGAGAAGAAGTTACTATGTTATGTATACCTGATTTAGAAGATAGTGCTCTGCTATATTTGCGGAGTGCAAATAAAGGCAGCTGAGCTTTACTACTTTTTAATCTTGCATCTTTTGTAGCAAGGTATTTTATACAAGGTTTGTTTGAAGTAAATAAAGGATTACACAAAAAAAAGTAGACGAAATCTACACAAATAATGACTAAAAAGAAGAAAGCTGATGCTGTGTTACTATGTAAGTAACGTACTAATCATCCATTGTTTACATCACGCATAATCAAATAGTATTAAAATAAATTATTATCTACTATAATCTAATCCCTAGACGCACTATCTATGGGCTTAGATGTGAAAATATATTTATTTTTATAAAGTTTATTAGTATCAATATAACGATTACAAGTATTACTACTAGGCTTTAAACCTAATGCTTTATGAGCAGTACTAAATGAAGCAAAAGGAGACCCCTTTACCATTTCTGATCCATCATAAATATAAACAATCTTAGGATTTTCTGATCTATTGGCTATACTATATTTACGTACATTTTCTGTGTGAGGTATATTAAGTTTTACATCAAAAGGTGGTTGAAGCTCTATAATAGCATTAAATCTTTCAGTTATATTAATAATCTTATTATTAATATCGCTTACTGATGAAGATTTCATCGTGCTATATCTTTTATTTAGAGTATCTGAAATATCTAAAAATAAATTCTTACCTTCTGTTGTATAATAATATCCTTGAATTTTTAATAGTAAAGCCATTTTTCATAGTTTAAAGTCTATAGCTTTACGAGAGTAAAACTTAGATGAATCTAGATATGGTAATAGGTAATAATATAAACCATCTACATTAGCTATTGCTAATGATACTACATTAGTTCTTATATTAATCGTATTTGTAACGCTTATAGGAAGTATTTTATTATCAGGATCCTTATGTAGTGTAGCATTGTTTGATAAGTTCATCAAAAAATTGATTATACCATTTAAACATTCTTGACTAGTATTTTTCTGTGCTACTTGAAAATACAATGCTGAACCTGTTTTAATACCGAAGGTACCTTCACCTTCTATAAATCCTATAAGTCAATTTGGGTTTATTATAATTTGAGATTTCGAAGTATCATATGTGAATACCTCTCTTTTAGAATTCATACTATTCTTAATAGATATAATTTTGGCTATATCTGTCTCAGATAGTACTTTATTCTTAGCTTTAATAATAACTACTTCATTAAAACTAATAAAGTCTAACTTTTTACTAGTATGAAGTGGATACTGTTTAAAGATGTCACATAACTTATTTATATTTAAAGAATCTTCGACGATAAAAGAACAACTATTTCTACTACTTTCTTCCACAACTCTACCAAAACCTAACTTAGATTTAATTATGTAAAGTACTTCTATATCGTCAATATGTAAATTTATTTTAAATCTTAATTTAATATATTTACGATCTATTGATACTAAAAAATTACCTTCAGCATCAGTAAATCCGCTAAATCAATATAAAAAGTCTTTATTATGTGTTGCTTGCTGTAGCTTCGCATCGGAAGGGTATGCAAGCATGTGTACTTTGTTAGAAGAATTATCTAATCTAAAGTCATCTTCATTTAAATAAGGGGAGTTAGTGAACTTTCGAAATCCCATTTTATTTTTATAACCTGATACAAAAATAAACAATGATAAAGTTATGCCTTCAAATAGGCATAGATATATAATCTATACTTCTCTACTTTCCAGTGGAGATTGGACTATCTCATCATCTATGTTCAGGAGGGCGCGTATAAAAAAAATATATTTTTTTTTATTACTCGCCTTAAATCATCAAACCTAAATCAGATGTCGGGCGTATAGTCTCTGAAGATAATACTGGATATATAATAACATCTAGTATTTTCCTGCTGATTGTCTTAATAAAGGTTTTCCAGCAATTAGCCCAATTTAAAGAACACATTATGCTTATATATGTTCTACAGAATTAAATGCTTCTAATACTGAAGGATTGTAGTGCATTGCTAAAGTAACTCCAGTTACAATTTGTATAACTAAACAAAGTAATAATAAAGATCCGAAATTTCATAAGTAACTTATATTACTAGGTTGTGAAGCGTCTATTAAATAACCATTAGCTAATTTTAATAAAGGGTGATTTTTTAATATTCTCATAATATTTTTAAATTATATATATATGGTATATAAATATACTTTTATAGCGAGCGAAAAAAAAATATTCCTGATACCTAACGAAGTGTATCCCTCAGGAAATAGGGATATGGAATAGTCTACTACCTAGAAAGGGTATATATTTATTTATTTTTTTTAAGTAACCTTACTGTAAACAGCAAGAGGTATACATTAAACTGTATAATTTACAGAACTATTCATAGCGAACTCTTTCAAACCCCTGGTACAGTACGAAGTTCGATGGCTACAGAATACACAAGCTCTCCCGTAGGAATAGTCTATGCGCAAACTTGCTATATTTTCCTCCTCCTACTAATTCTAAATCGATAGCTTGCGTCTATATTAATAACAACTTAGCGTAACGCCTCCATCAGACTTAGGTTTATCGATTTTGGTTTCTTTAATAGGCTGGCTGATTTCGAAGAAATATAGTCCGCCTCTTCTAAAAGCTAAGTAGGGCTAGCGAAGCTAGCAGAGAGACTTAAAAATTCTTCTTTAAAACTTTTATTAGGCTTCTGGACTACAGCAAGCTCCTTGTGAAAATTTTTCCTTATCTCTATTTTTATATAACTTTACTATATAGAGACGAAGTCTAGAGCTTGCGCCTTGATAAAAATTTACCTAAGTCCATACTAATAGATGTTAATCCTATCTTTGTTTTTTCATCCTCTTTTACATCATCACTATCTAAAATCATACCGTTGTATGTTAAAATTAAAAATAAAACATAGAAGATATAATTTAGAATTTCTTTATTATCTAAACCATTTAAAACTTCTCTTATATAATAGTTATGAATATCTACAGGTTTAACTAGTCTATTTAGTAGTCCGGAGTAGGCTTCGCCTCATCAGCACGCCACTAATTTTGTGGCGTGCCTCTAAATTTAAGCTTTCTCTAAGTGAATCTAAATATAAATAAAAATCATCACGTTTAGAAAAACAATACTCTTTTAATTCTTTATTAAATAAACTAATATCTATACCAGATATCTTAACTTTATCTTTACTATCTGATAAGAATTTATATTGATTAAAAAGATAGTTTTCTATCTTTAATTGAGTATCTTCATTAATAGGGAGCTGGCTGATCCCTCCGAAGGGAGGGATATTCCTTAATGATATTGATTAAATTGTTCAAAATTATTTTAACCATATCATTAGACTTAAACACATTATTGTTTAAAATAGGATCTAGAGCATCCTTTATATTTACCTCGTCTTTGTTTAAAGTTAAAGAATTACTCTCCTTTATGTTAATAGTATCTGGTTCTAAATTATTATTAGTTTTATCCACTACTCTTCTTGTAGTAGAGTAGAAACGTTTAGTATGACCTATTTGTGCGAAGCGGACCAGGAATTTTAATTTTAAATGTCTCTTCTTTACTTAGTTCTTTATTATTTATATCATTGACTTTAGTTATAACTAATAAAGTATCTCTACTTAAATCTATTTGAGTTTGACATTTAGCACTTTTTAAGATTTTTTTAAGTCTATAAGTTATTTCTGTACTATCAACTCGATAAATATATAGCTTGCTGAGTCCGTAGGACTACTAAATCCTTTGGATCATATGAATCAAAAACATTAAGAAAAGGGCAATAACCTGGAGAACCCATAATACTAAATCAACAATTTGTATCTACTAAACTCTTAGTATAACATTCAGTTAAACAATAATCATCTAAAGATTTTAGATAAAAGTAGTGGCGTGCCTCCAAATGAATATTTACCTGGTTCTAATTGTTTAAGGATATTAGTAAGACTAAGATAAAAATCCTTAAACTCTAAAATTAAAGACAGATTATTATTTATACTATCAGTTTTCATAGCTTCAATTAAATTTAAAAAAGCTACTAATGAAGGTAAAAATAAAACTGCTTTAAAATTATTTCCATCATAAAGTAAAACATTATTTATATCAGAATTAACAATTAATTCTTTACTTGTAAAACCGGAAAAAAATCTTGAAAAACTAGGTTTAAACCCCAGTTTTGAGCTAACATTGCTATTGCAAAAAAATAATTTCATGAAAAAGTGTATAAAAATGCTGCCGTAGGATTGTTCACTCGAGTATTCAGCTCGGAGTCCTAACGTCTTCATCTATCCATATTTAACCCTATGCTAGGAACTCTTTTTAGGTCTATAGATAGACTAATTTAGCGCTAAAATTCAAATCTATCTAGGAGCTCACATCACCGATATCTCGCCCATAAAGATACCTGAATAAATAGCCTTATATTTTATACAAAGTTCTTCATTCATTAATAATATAATACCTGATATGTAGCAATATTATATGAAGATAGTCTAAAGCTAAAATGATAGCTTTATAGACTTTGGTTCTAAAATAACGAATATTTCTGGCGAAGCAGTTGTAACAGCCTATAAATAAGGATTCTATGGGGTCCTCTCTTACAGGAGCTTGCTGATTATTTTTTTCTGTGCTTCTGTGCGAAGCATACAGAAAAAAATCAGAAGGACTACTAAATCGAAATTAAGTTGATATAATCCAAAAGTTGATCTCTTCTCAATGTTGAGAGCTTAAGTCAAAATCTTTTGGTAATAATAAAGAATATTTTTTCCTAAGTGCTATCTCTAGTCTAAATTTTGGTCAAAAAAAAGGTATCAACCCGGTCCATCCGAGATCCATACAAATATCGTCAACAGGTCTTCTCTCATAACGTGTAAGTTTCTCATCGGTTTTTTTACCCGTACCTCTCGTTACTGAGAAATATAATCATTGGTAAAAAGATACCCTCCTTTTTTTTTCTCATTTTAGAGTCGAACTAAAATTATGCTATCCTATTAAAGCTAATGAGATTTAGGGTTATTAACCCTTTAATATACTACTAATGCTTGCTTGCAATACGTTATACCGTAAGCAAGCAAGCAAACATGCACTCCTATCCTAATATAGATAGCTTACCTTTAATATATACGCTTAAAGGCGGGCCAGCATTGCGAGTAAAAAAAGAGCTAGTGCTAGTGCTAATCCAGGCGCGGCGCGATTCGTTTCACGAATCAGCAAGCTCTAAAATAAATAAATAACTTTATTTTAGAGCTTGCGGATCCCTCCGAAGGGAGGGATATTACTCCTCCCCGATTTCCATCCTTCGGAGGGAATATAGATATGCACTACAGCACTATCCCTTACTCGTAACACAGAAATAAGGCCGACTGTATTTTCTAGGAAGAGACTTCGTCTAGTAGTGCAGGTTAGGTTCATCTATAAAAAAAGGTTATAGCCCTAGTTAAGAAATATATTAATATTTTCTCCTAACGAAGTGTAGTATTTCATAGTACACTTCGTTAGGAGCCGCGAAAATCCGCAAGCTCTTCTTACGAGCTAGCGCCTTAATTAATAAATTAAGGCAGGGACGGCTGATTTCGAAGAAATATAGCTCGTCCCCTCTATCTATTTCGGAGATGGCTAGTGCGCAGTAATTTTAGAGCCTGCTGATTCCCGCCTTCGGCGGGAATAAGTATTGCGCCGACCTATGCCAGGCGCAAGCTCGAAAAAAATACTACTACATAACCTTCGGATTAGAAGCGCCCTAGTTAGAAATTAAAGAACGATCTTTATGTAACATAAGAATTACTAAGCTTGCTATTGTAATAGAATTTACTACGTCATCTACTACCTGTACAAAAGTAAAAATAGATAAGTAGAAGCAAATTCCTATTAAAATATAAAGAGCGTAATTAGTAACAACTCCGTTACTTAAGCTAGAAATTATTTTACTAGCTTTAGTTAAAATAACACCAAACCCATAAGGACCTATTGATTCAATACTACCTTTATCTAAAACTTTTGTAGTTTGACCTCCTATTTCTAAAACTGAATTAACAATATATTTATTATAAAAGAATTCAACTAAGAAACGTTGATTGAAGAAACCATAAATATAATATCCTAAATTAGATAATTTAAAGTTCGATATTATATTTGGCATAAATTCAGAATATATTATTGCTAATGCAGAGAAAGATACAGTAAGGATAAAAGGAATTAATTTAAATATAGTAGGTACACCAAATTCAGTGTCAATCATTATTTCATGAACAGGGTGAATAAATATACTATTGTCTACAAAGAACCCTGAACCTAATCCTATGAAAATATCTCTAGTGATATATCCAAAATATATAGAGAATATCGCTAATACCACTAAAGGTAAACTGATAAATATATCACTTTCATGAGCATTTCTATAATAATTAACTGGTCCATTAGGATTAGTTAAGAAAGTTAAGTATATAACTTTAACTGAATATAATGTAGTAAATATAGCACCTATTACTGCTATAACATATACATCAATACTACTAAAATGATATTGACCATAAGCAGATTCTAATATAAAATCTTTACTATAAAATCCTGTCATAAAAGGGAAAGCGACTAAACTAAGACTAGCGATTAATATCACAGAATAGGTTAAAGGTAGGAAAGATATTAATCCCCCGTATTTTCTTAAATCTTGATTGTCTACTACTGCGTGTATAACTGCTCCTGCCCCTAAGAATAATAATCCTTTATAGAAGGCATGATTTATTAAATGAAATATTGCTACATTATAAGAAGATAAACCTATAGCTATTACCATCATACCTAATTGACTCATGGTAGAATAAGCTATAATTTTTTTTATATCTTGTTGAAATAATCCAATAAGAGAGCTAAACACAGTTGTAGTTGCACCTAATCATAAACATATTGCCAATACCACTGCACTATATTCAATCAAAGGGGATGAACGTATTAATAAGTACACTCCTGCTGTAACCATTGTAGCTGCGTGTATTAAGGCAGATACCGGAGTAGGCAAATATGTTGATTCATGTTATATACAAATATGTACAAATACGACACGAATACTCAATGATTTACATCATTGTTCGGACTATATCTTCGATTATTTTATACATTTATTTATTAATTAATTTTATTAAGGATTTAATAATTTCTATACCCTCTGGATTATGATGATGTTTATCTTTTACTAGCTCATAAACTTTCAATCATCTTAAGTAAGAAACATGTTTCTTAGTCTTCAAAGGGTAACTTTTAATATAATTTAGAATAATGTTTAACTTACTGTGGTTAACTACGGTATTATACCCATCATAACTCTTTATATAAGTTATATAACCGTTTATTAACTCAGCTAAGTATTGACTAAATTCTATATCGTTTTTTTGAGATATAACGTATCTCACCGTTACAATATGTTTATTTGTGGCTTTACTTAAATAGGCTGAAGCTGTAAAACAGCCTTCACCATCCGTAAATCCTGAAAGTCAAGCATTATCCAGAGTAACTTTTTTATTACATTCTATGAATGTAATATCAGTATTATATTTATTATTAAAAGCTTCTAGAAATAATTTAAATTGAGCTATTTTAGCCTTAGTTATAAGGTTACCGTTAAATATATTTATAATCTTAATAAGATTATTTTTATCTCTAACTCTATATTGATGAGTCTTACTTGATTTACTTTGTAAAGATACACTTCCAAACCCTAGACTTTTTTTTATAAAGAATAGTACTTGGCAATCTGTAGTAGATTGTGTGACTTTAAAAGTTAAATAACCTTTCTTATCTACACCAAAATAACCGTCTCCTTCAGCAAATCCTATTAATCATCATTTAAATGTATTATCTATTTTAATCGTTTCACGTATAGTCTCTGAGGATCCCTGTATATTATACAGGTTTCCTGCGGATTGTCCTACATTAAAGATTTTTCCAATGGCTACAAAGTAACTGGTGGACTTTAATGTTAACGGATGTCCCCGCATATAGTGAAATTTAAGGAGAGCCCCTGTTACCAAACCCTCCATAGCCATGGGCAATCATATATGTAAACCTACTTGTGAACTTTTAGCCATTGCACCTATAAGTAAACATATTCCTATAATTGTAGTAATATTTTCATTTATATAAGGAGCTAATGAGAATACAGTACTATAATCTAGAGTTCCTAAAGTTCATAATAAGATAAACATACCTATCATTAAGAAAGCATCTCCAACTCTATTAGTTAAGAAAGCTGAAAGAGAACTTTGATTAGCCGCTATTCTAGTGAATCAAAAACTAACTAATAGATATGAACAAACACCTACACCTTCTCATCCTACGAACATAACTAAATAATTATTACCTGTTACTAGTATTATCATCATAAAAGTGAATAAACTTAAATAACTAAAGAATCTTTGATTGTGAGGATCTGAGCTCATATATCCTATTGAATAAAAATGAACTAAAGAACTGATTATTAATACAGGTATTAACATTGATACTGTTAAACTATCAAATTGAAAGTTTCATACCATATTAAATGATTCGTTATCTAATCATTTAAATAAATTAATTGAAACCGGATTATTATTAAATCCTACTTCGAAAAAGCTAATAATAGCTAATATTGTTGTTATCATTATACTTAAACAACCTAAAATACGGCTACCTGTAACACCGACTTTTCTACCAAAAAAACCGGACACTATAGATCCTAATAAAGGTAATATAATTATACTTAAATACATTATTTATATTCTATTCTAATACTTCCTCTTCTAGACTTAATATGTTTTTTTATATTTATGTATAAATAAGCATATTAAGCGGTTGACTATATCTTAAGCAAATAATATTCCACTTCAGCTGCTGAACCTAACTTTGTCCACCAGCCCGCGTGATTTCGGAGAAATATTAATTCAGAGTTTATTTAATAATATATCTTAAGATTACATTTAAATAAAAACCTAGTTAAAAATAGATTATTACGAAAAAAATCTCCTTTTAATTAACCGGCCCTTGCTGGATATTATTTACCAACCTACGTTTAGTCGATGAACTGCACACCTTAAGTTTATTTATGTTGTAAAAGGTGCTTGGCTGCAGATTAACCTTAAACAATTATTTATGGCGCTAGCTCGTTAACTGTTTTCTATTTCGATTTTACCATACCACGAGTCATTACCTGTGCCACCATCTATGTTACCATGATGGTTTGGTTGAAATAGTTTTAGGTGCTTCCCGCAATTTGAAGGTTTCGCCTTTGGGATTAGCAAAGACTAGAGGAAAGTTCGTTTCCCCTTTTTAGATCAAGGTTTTATTCTATTTGGTTTAATTATTTTAGGCTTCTACCTCTTAATAAATAACTCAAGTACTACTATAATTCAAATCAAATAACTTACATTAACTCACAAAACACCGTGGGATTAGCTTAACTTATTCCTTACCTTATTCAAATTAACTAAGGAATATTTATTTAATGGCTAGCTTGCTAATTTCTGATCCCGTAGGGATATGAAATAGACCCTTCCTAAAGAGTTTAGTGATAAGGTTAGCCAACAGGAAGGGTCGGAACTTTGTTGGCTCCGACCCTTACTGTGGGGGGCGAACCTCTTCATAGCAAACTCTCCGGTGGTAGCTTGCTAATTTCTGATCCCGTAGGGATATGAAATATCAAATTTCTACTTACGTAAACTATTCATGAGGCACGCCACCGCTTTTATTTTACGGATACTATTTAGACCTTCTTCAGTTAAATGTGCTTTATTCTCTAATAATAAAGCCACTTGACCAAAATCTTCGAAGTCTAACAATTTATTACCTAACGGTAAGTATTCCTTAAAGAAAGGGATAATTAGGGTGTTTAGATCTGAAAATTTAGTACATCTATACTTTACCATATCTTCTGAGTATCTACTTATGATACCGCAGTTAAAGAAAGAAGTAAAAGTTGCCATAGTTAATTCATCCCTAATATGTTGAGCTATTTCAAACCCTAATCTTACCTGATATCCCACCCTGTGATGAGTTGATTTGAATATATTAACAAAGAAAGAGCCCTCCCCTGATGTAAATCCAGCCATTCACATTCCATGTGGTATAGATTCTGCAGGGTTCCATGACCTTTCTTGGTTTGGATTAGTAGAAAGAGTTTCTGCAAAAGCGTCCTGGATCTCATCAGATAAACCTAAATTTAAGGATGATTTCATTCTTATTATTTCATTTAACCCTTCCACAGTTAAATGTCTTTTAGCTTCCATTATAGAAATAATAGATTTTCATAATCTATAATCTACCAATTTATTTGTGATTAAAGGATGAGCGTCAAAGTGAGGGATAATAACTTTTATAATTTGTTTTAAAGAACTTACTATAAAATAACATCTCTCACCTCTCACAGCCACAGTACCAATTCCACCGAAATAACTTTGTATGTTGTTTAAGAGTGCTACATCTTTTTTATGTAATGCAATCTGGAAAAAAGCTTGAACACATCATCCTGTTTTATTTCTAGGATCATTTCTTACACCTATTCAAAAACAACCTTCAGCATCTGTGAAACCTGTGACAAATCAAGGATGTAAGCTCATTACTCTTGTAGTAGAGTAATTTCTAATAAAAGTACCGGGAACTTTGAAAGGATAAGAATTTACCTTTCTTAAGTCTGAAACTCTGTTGAGTGATTGAATATTAGAAGTTGAAGCTCTATTAATACTACCTGGAGCATAATGTGAAGCTAATCTATAAAAAGCTACTAGAATAGCTAAACCGATCGCAGATTCTGCACCGGCAACGACAATAATGTAAATGGCATACGTTTGTCCTATTATATCATCGATATTAACAGAACTTACCAATATTAGGAATGTTATAGATAATAGCATTATTTCTATAGAAATAAGCATAAGTATCAAATTTTTTCTATTAAATACGAATCCTAAGATTCCTATTAAAAAAAGTAATAAGGTTAAACTCATATTTTTATTTAATATAACAAATTGTTCGGGAACCATAATTTATGGCTCTATTAGTATAATAATTAAATTAGACTAGAGGTATTGTAGAATTGAACTACAACTTTTATGATATTATAGTCATCAAGTTTTACCTTTAAATTCTACCCCTTAAGATATACATTATAAAATAATGCGTATCTCTAAACGTTCCAGGTATACAGACCAGATACGCAATACTTCCTCTTCGTTTTCTCCCCTTTACCATAGGAATTTAATTCCCTTAGGTGGGCTGGGGATATTCCATAACCTTTAAGTTATGCCTGACTATATCTTAAGCAAATAATTAGAGCTTGCTGGTCCGTAGGACTAGTAATTATTTACCAACCTCCATTTAGTCGATGAACTGCATACCGGTAATTATAAGTGTTTTGGTACTTGGCTGCGGATTATCTATTGCATTTCTTTATACAAATCGTTTTTACCTTACAACGAGTCATTACCTGTTCCATTAATTACATTACTGTATTAACTTGGTAGATTTGTCTTTAAGAGTTTCCCGCAATTTGAAGATTTTGCCTTTATATAAAGACTAGGTGAAGGTTCACTCCACCTTTTTTTAGCGGAGCGTACTAATTTCTCTGGGGCCCTAATAATGCCCATGATTATTTTTAGTTTCAGTATTAACCTGCACTGTAGTTTTATTTCTTAATTGTAAAATTTGTTTTAATCCTTCTTCTAGCCTGCTGCCGTAGGATTAAATGCTCTGGATTTTTAATAATTAAAGCAGCACTTTTAAAGTTTAAGAAGTCTGGATATTTTGACCCTCTTATACTATGTTCATCAAAAAAAGGAATTATATTATTAACTATATGATCAATTTTTGTAACGATAAATTCACAAACTGCACGATTTTGATATTTAGCCACATACCCACAACCAAAGAAATTTTCAAAGCTTTCTAATAAAGATAAATCTCTAGAATCTTGAGCTATAGAAAAACGTAATGAGGCAGCTATACCACTCTTAGTTTTAGAATTTTGAATAGTAATAAAGAAATTTGGAGCTACGCACCTCCTGTTGAAAACCCAGCCATTCATTCTTGAGGGATATCCTTGATATAATTCGCCCCCTCTTTTACTATTGGCATAGTTTCAGGGAAAGCACCTTTCAGTACATCAGATAAACCTAAACTCATAGATGCTTTAATATTAACTATTTTTTGTATTCCCTCTAAAGTACTATGGTTTTTTTCTAACATTAATTTAAGAATATTTTTAAATAACACATAGTCAGAGTATTTTTTAGTTAACAGTGGTGGCGCTAGCTCTTTATCAAAATGAGGTATAATTACATTAACTAGATCGTTCATAGTACTAACTCTAAATTCTACAGTAGTATTTTTATTAGGGTTTGATATATACCCTATACCTCCAAAGAATTTTTGAATTTGAGTCATTAAATCTCTATCTCTTTCATGCATTTTTATTTGGTAGGCGAAGCCTCATCTTGCTTGAACATTTCATCCTGTTTTGTATCTAGGATTTTTTAAAATAGTAACTACAAAAGAACTTTCAGCATCAAAAAGCCCAGTAATGAATCAAGGGTCAATTGAATTATTTTTACAATTAGAAGAACATACTGTAGAATAATTTCTTATTCCTACAGATGGAGCTGCTGGCTGCGCTAGCCATTTTATTAAGTTTACAGCAGGTAATTTACTGGCTTTTGCATAACTAAAGGATAGATGGTTAAATTTAAGAGACGAAAGTCTATAAAAAGCTACTAAAATAGCTAAACCGATAGCAGATTCTGCACCAGCAACAACAATAATGTAAATGGCATACGTTTGTCCTATTATATCATCGATATTAACAGAACTTACCAATATTAAGAATGTTATAGATAATAGCATTATTTCTATAGAAATAAGCATTAATATTATATTTTTTCTATTAAATACAAACCCTAAGATTCCTATTAAAAAAAGTACTAAAGTTAAATTCATATTTTATCTAAAACTACTAATTGTTCGGTGGTGGGCTAGCTTACTATAAAGCAGCCGCCCCACCTATAATTATGATCTTTACCTAGTCTGCGTGCGAGTAGCAGGGGGCGGATAGTAAAAAAAACCTATTTTTTTTTCAAGGGACTTCGTTCTAGGCGAGCTGGCTGATTCGTGAAACGAATATTCGAAGAAATATGGCTAGCCTCCCCCCCCCCCTAATCAGCCGCACCTTTGCTCGCCCGCCTTTATTAGCCTCACTATAGTAAGCTAGTATATATACGCAAGCTATGTATAGCAAACCCATAATTATAAGTATAACTATTGATAAACAAAATTACCTATAATTGTACTAAGGATATTGCAGACTTGAACTGCCATCAAGATGGCCGAAACATCTAGTTTTACCATTAAACTAATATCCTTTTGATTTAAAATAAGTAGCGTGGTGTATTTCATAGCAAGCTCTCTATTTATTTTTTTTTATTGCTAGAGTTAGCGCTACCCTTAGCCTGCTGAGACTTCGTCTATCCCGGAGGGATATGGATATGCTTGCGCGATTTTTTTCCCCGAGTAAGGGGTCGCTTGCGCCTATATCGAAGAAAAAAAAATACCCCTCGAATAGGGAGTAGTGCATATTTCTTCGAAATTAGCACTAGCGAGCTCGGGAATATGCTACACTTAAATATGCGCCTCCAAATTACCTATAACTATACTAAGGATATTGTAGACTTGAACTACAATCAAGATGACCGTACCATCTTGTTCTACCATTAAACTAATATCCCTTTTTTTAATAAGTAGCGCTAGCTTGCCGGTTTTGAAGAAATCGGCTAGCTCCTCCAAATTTAAGCACGGGGTCGCTTGCTAATTTTCTCCGAATATTCGTGAAACGAATAAGCAAGCTCTCCGTAGGAGCAGAGAAGCTTCAGCTAGCGATAAATAAAAAAAAAAATAAAGAAGGGGCCACGTATTCTCTAGCGAAGCTAGCCCTTCTCCATAGCGAAAAGCTTGCGCGTAGACTATTCCTACGGATATTTTTTTCGAGCTTGCGCCTGGTATAGGTCGGCGCAATACTTATTCCCGCCGAAGGCGGGAATCAGCAGGCTCTAAAATCCAGCAATCAAAAAAATAAAGAACTTTATTTTAGAGCTTGCTTATTCCCGGCGTAGCCGGGAATAGGGAATAGGGCAATCCTAGTTCGCCGTTTGCGACACTCGCACTATTAAACTGAATATAGTCAATGCACAAATTTATCTATATTTACAGATTCTATAACTATAGGCATTGAACTGTGAAGAATTCCACATATTTCTGAACATTGCGATTCCCTACTAATTTTTTAATGTTAGTAAAGATTATATTGAACTTATCATTATTTATAAGTAAAATAATAATCTTTATATATTTTTCCGTCTTTTAAACGAAGATATAAAGTTTTGCTATCTAATTTTATGTTTAAATTATCAAAGTGTTTAATTGCCTCAGTTATACTGTCAAATTCTTTATCCATATGGAGCTTCGCGCCTCCTTTAACTAATATAGGTTTATTTTTTCTATTAATTATTAATGAATCTGTATCTACTTTTAACTTTTTATATTCATCAATTATTAATCCTATTTCGTCAAAGTTTTTAGGTAAAGTTTTATCAGAGTATTTACATAAGAAATTATGAAACACTTTTTCAATTTTTATGTATTTAGTTAGAGTGTCTCTTTTAATTATTAATCCTAATCCTCTTAAATATTCCATACAAGAAGTTAAAGAATCAAATTTTAAAGTATGACCTTTGGAAGCTTCGCTCACAAATGTATTTCCTTCTTTAATCTCTAATTCTACTGGAATACTTGTACGAGTACCTAACTTATAAGTATCTTTTCTTTCATCTTGCATTATACCTAATAATTCTTCTAAAGAAATATCGCTAGTTAAAGCTGTAGGTATAGGATAGCTTAATAATAAGAACTTATTAAGATAAGGTAATTTAGAATCTACATACTTTTTACTAGTTTCAGTGTGTATATTTAATACTCTTTTTAATTCAATTCTAGATTTAGCGTGATAATAAAGAATACTGCAAGTTGGATCATAAACATATACAGGATCACCTTTTGAAGATCCAGCGTTAACAACTCTTAATGTATTTAGGTTAAATTCTTTATCTAATAAATAAAATTGTTCTAATATTAAAGCGTCTTGACTGCTAAATTTATTACTATCTAACTTAAATATTCTTAATTTAAAAGCTTCTAGTCCTTCTTTATATAGTAAAGGTAAAAATTTACCTGCTAAAGGATAATCTCCGTTAAAATAGTAGTCCATTCTACGTCTTAGTAGGTTGGATGAACCTACATATTTATCACCTGTATTTTTATGTATAAACATATATACACCAGAGAAACCTTTATACTTAGATTTACCTGTTAATTCAGCTAAAAGCTCCTTACCCTTCGGTGTAGATATAGGAAGTTCTATTTCTACACCTTCAACTTTTAATAATTCTTTTAATTTAGAGTCAGTAACTACTAAATTTTGATTGAGTAATACTTTATTAATTACGGATAAAGTAGTAGGTTTTCCACTATTAATATGATCTGAAGCTAAAGCTTCAGAATTATTGACTAAAGATCTGATTGAACTAAAATGTCTTGTTAAAGGTAAAGCTGCTATAGTACTTAGTCCTATACGCTTATCAGATAACAAGTGATTATTAAAAACACTTCTACTAGTTGTACCATGCAATGTTACAACAGTTTATGGAAAATAAGTGATTTATATCACCTTTAAGCGCTTACATTAAAAATAAGTTTAGCAAACTATTGTAGGGTCCCTAAATATAATAACCTCTATTATATCTAATTAACAAAAAATACGGTAAAAGACTCATACTTTTCTGTACCCTTTCGGGTAGGGTCTGACTATATCTTAAGCATTATTAATACTAATAATACCAACCACCATCTAGTCGATGAACTGCATACCAAATAAAAGCTTACTTCTACAATTGGTACTTGGCTGCGGATTGCCCATTGAATAATAAATCTTGATTTTACCGTACCACGAGTCATTACCTGTGCCATAAGTTATGTTACCATACTTACTTGGTTAAGATTTCTTTAGGGTGTTCCCGCAATTTGATGATTTATAACCATAGGTTCACTACAGTTTTGGCCATGTATTAAAGACCATAGAATACTCCTTCTCTATTTATGAAAACTGATACTTGGTTTAATCTACCTGGGTAAGCATCACATTTTATACCTAAAGATGGACAAGCAAAAGACGAACACTTAAATTATTAAGTTTTAAAACTCCTACATTTAAGCTTTTGAAAAAATATATCCTTTATATGATTTATTAGTATCTAAATGTTTAGCTAACTGATTTCTATCTGCAGATATATCTATGCTGTTTAGATACTTAACAGTCAAAGTTATACTAGGGAATTCAAGTGTTTTTTCCTCATCTTCCTTTCGAATAACTACAGCTTTACTAAATTTAGATCTGGAACTTTTCTCTAGCGCTTCTTTCTTTTTCATCTCTATTAAATTCAACAATTCTTGTAAACTCAGTTTGGTTTTCTCTGAGCCAACTAAACGATCGGTTGATATTCTAAAAAAACCTAAATAACTCTCACCAGTTTTTATACAATTAGTGCAAGTAACAAAATGTATTCCTAAAACACCTTTAATTTCATTTAAAGAATAACCGCAATAATATAAAATTTTACCATCTAAGCTATAAAGATACACAGTCTTACCTTGATCAACCCTAAAATTAACTATTCTTTGGGTATTAAGATTAAATTTATCCTGTAATAAGTAGTACTGCTCTAAAAATAAGTAAGAAAAATTAAAATTTAAATTATTTGATGTATTGAATTCTAAGCCTATATTATCCGGCATAACCATAACTTCTAATCTAAACGCCTCAAAACCTTCTTTTTTAATTAAAGGTAGAAGTAAACCTGAATTTTTCTGGTTAAAATGCTTAGAAGAGAAATATTGGTCTAGTCTTCTAGATAGACTGTTACTAGAACCTACATACTTAGCACCTGACGCAATGTGTGTAAATATATAAACACCTGCTTTTATACCTCTGGTGTTAGGTTTACCTACTAAACTTTCAAAAGCACTAATAGTTTGTTCATTTAAAGGTAAATCAAATCTAACACCAGGTATAGCTTTAAGCCTAGATAACTCAGCTTCTGTTATACAAACTTTCTGATTTTTTAGTAGTTTATTTAATACATCTGCAGTAATATCTTTAGAATCTTTGTAAGTCGTTTTATTAGGTGTTGTACTATAGAATTTAACTTGGCTACTTAAATTAATATTAAAAGGTGCTCTCGTACCAGCATAAGCTGGAGATCTACCTTTATCGTATTCAGCTACAGAAATATAGCTCATATATTGACCTAAGAAAATAGAAATAATCTGAGTTAATTTATAGCTTACATACTTGCTATTATAATAAGCAAGCTTGAACATGAGATGAACAATGAAAGATTTAGCCTTTGAAAAGAAAATCATATAAAGAATAAAGAAAACCCCAACTATAAAATAATTAATATAGTAGTTTAATTTCGCACCACGAAACATACAGGGGTTATCACTTAGCTTATGCAGTGTAGGACAGTTAAGTGGTAACTTTAATCTTGGGTTACTTAGTTCTCCCAAGAACCGGTTTCCCGGCGACTAGAGTACACCTTACAGTATAGATACTGAAGAACCATCTACTCGTTGCTCTTTTACAGTAACCCTGTATAAGCTATAATATTATGTAGATACTCCTACGGTGTATTACGCCCATGGCGTAATCCCCTGTAAAAAGCTACCCATATTACTATATCATAAATTACTGATTTAGATCCGCGATTACCCATTTCAAGTATAAATCTAATCATACCTTCATCTTTAGTGATATTACCATACCTTGAGTCATTAATCAAGCCAGTCAACAAGTTTCCTTGTTGCTTTGGTTACTAAAGCTTTAGGGCTTCCCCGGAGTTTGGCTCTTTTTCACTCTAAATAGATAATCATTACTATTTATTATGAATAACATCACCAGATGTTATTACAAATCTTATATGTGTTAATTCAGGAACTATTACTCTGTTATCAACCTCTAACATTCTTAATCCTCCATCTTCTAAATCAGAATCTGGTACTATATAAGAATCAAATTCTATAAATTCTTCATTTGAATCTATGAAATCTGGGTACTGATATGATCAATATCATTGGTGCCCCTCAGCTAAAATAGTCATAGAAGGGTCATTAACTTCATCCATTAAATATAATAATTTGAAAGAAGGGAAAGCTATTAATATTAATATAACTGCAGGAGTGATAGTTCATATTAATTCGATTAATGTACCGTGATTTAAGTATTTATGTGATATTTGTGTTTTAGTTGATGCAAAATTTTTCATTATAGAAAATAATATTCATCCTACAGCAAATAAGATTAAAACTAAATAGTACATGATATTATCATGAAGTTCCACTAATCCCTCCATTTGAGGTGTCGCACTGTCTTGGAAATATATACCTCAAGGCATAGGTGCATCAAAATTAATAAATGTATTAAATAAATGTTTCATATATAAATTTTTAATATAAAATTTCTAATTATATGTCTATATATACAGCTTATAGCCGACCTGCTGCTTATATAAGCAATACTTGTAATTAGTTATATAGCAGCTGCTGGCTATATACAGCCAGCCATGCAAAGGTACAGCAGTTGCTGTAGTATAAGTATAATAGAATTGCCGCCTGTTATATAGCTAGCTTTAGCTTTTAGCTTTATATAGCTATAGCGAGGAACGAAGCTCCTCGCTATAGCTAGAAATATAAAACCCTGAGAGGGGGAGGAGTAAGCTCTCGTGAACGAGAGCTCACCCCCCCCCCCCCCCCACGAGGGGGGAAGGGGTAAAATAATTAGTCCAAGCTAGCTAAGACTAAAAAATTTTTTTTTCCTCTTTAGCCTTCTGAATTTGTGTATTCCTAACGAAGTGTATCCTATTCCCTAACGAAGTGTAGGGATACACTTCGTTAGGGAATTAGGGTATTAGTACTAGTAAGCTCGAAAAAAATACACACGCTCCGCTATAAAAATATTATTATACAACATATAATAATAATAAAGCCATCATTAAAGCAAATACTTTTTTTTTAATTATTACCTCTTATTATGGTAATAATATATTTATTTTTATATGGCTTATTGGTACCTTTTATTAACTGAGATTTTTCTCTTCTTAATAATGTTTTAATATCCGAGTTTAAGTAACTAGCTGCTTCTCTTACACTACTATAAGTAGTAGTAATTTTAGTTTCAATATCTGTTATTTCTACATCTAACCCTTTAACAGGAAGATGAGTTCTATTTTGAGCTATATTTCTTAATTTCTCTATAGTCTCGGGTGTATGTGTTTTATTATAAAAACTATTGTTTAAACCTTGACGATTTTTACTCATAAGATCTTTAACTTCATCTGTATGCTTTCTACCTGTAGCAGCTATTCTCATTTTATCTTTAGCCTCTAAACTATGTTTAAATCCTTTAGTACTACCCGCTAAAGGTGTTAAATTATATTCAGGTTTTAAAATATCGATTCATTTTTGTTCACATTTAATAACATTATCTGAATCACTATACTCCATAATATGTAATATAAAACTACTCATAGAATACTTATTTAGAGATCTAACTATATAAAGATTATCTTTATGTTTAAGATATCAAAGTTGATAATAATCACTTAATCTTAAATATAAAGGATCACCACTACCTACATACATTTTGTTATTGATTTTATTTTGTCAAACATATACCCCGATTTTCCCATTATTATCTTTACGTATTATTTCTCTTTCATTTAAAGGGTCATAATACGTTTTAATAGGATTTTGACTACTTGGCGAATTAAATGTGGTGTTATTAATTTTAGTCGAGATTTTTCTACATATAAAATTGAATTTTAAGATTAAATAAAAAGCCATATATACTTTAAATATTAAGAGATTTCTCTCTTATCTAGACTATGTCTTATATTTTATAATATAAAATATGAGGGCGCTGATCGTAGAATTATTGTTAATACTTTACTCATCTACTAGTCGTTGAACGGTTTTAATATATATTATTGTATTATATTAAACTTCGCTGCAAATTTACATAATAAATATTATGTCCTCTTTGCAATTCACCCTCTTTATACTGCGCTATTTGCCTCTACGCAGTTGCTTCTGAGAAAGCAAACCCTAATATAGAGTATGAAAATAATTGATTTTTTAAAGAAGGATTTCTAGCCACACCTATAATTAGACACCCAAACACTACACCTATTCCTACTCCAGCCCCCGCTAGACCTATAGTTGCTAAACCGGCTCCAATAAGCTTTGAGGCTTCAACCATAATGGTTACTAAATCTAACATCGGGGTCTATTGATATACATAGTAAAAGGTTTTAGTTTATTTTTAAAATAACTCTTAATGGACCGGACTATTAAGTATCCTTAAATAGCGACCCCCTTCGGCGCGATTTCCATCCTTCGGAGGAAATACTCGTAAAAAAAAATAAGAATAGGCAGTAGTAGTCCTTCGGACTCATGATTTCGGAGAAATATGCCTACTACTCTTATTATTTTTCCCTAGCGAAGCTACTATCGTCCTGTTAGAAGTTTATATCGAGTTGCCCCCCCCGGGGCTCGAGCCTCCTGATTCCCTAATGAAATGTAGGTGATATCGATCGCACTCACTATTAAACTTCACAAATTAATATATTAAGGAGGCTATTAGGGTGGAGGTTAGTATATGTAATAGTTTAACAAGTGTGCGTGTGGGTATTTTTTTTTCTCTAGCGAAGCTTGCGCCTGGAACAAAGTTCGAGGCTTCGCCTATACCCCGTTCACGCTTTCATACTTTTATACTTTTTAATAGTCCCCTAACGAAGTGTACTCGTCGTATCCCAGGCGGACCCACTTCGTCTAATTTCTGATCCCGTAAGGGATATGAAATACAGACGAAGTCTCGGGTACGCAGGCTAAGGAGGACTACTCGTTTCACGAAGGGGCAAGCTCGCAAGCTCGGTCGGATAGCCGTCTACTGGAATACTACTTATGTTCAGTAAACATATTAATAAATTTTTTTGATTTATAAAAATAATTATTGGATTGTCTACTATCTATTTTCAATGCATTTTTACCTAATTCAAATACAAATCCTGCTGTAATTATACCAATAAAAATTAGCACTACTATTAATCCATAAATACCATTTTCATAAACGCTTATACCATATGGATATATTACTAATATTTCTAAATCTAGAAGAAGATAAACTAATGCAAATATGAAGAATTTAACACCGAATTGAGTTCTATTTTGACCAAGGAAACTATGAAAACCACATTCAAAAATACTATATTTTTCTTGATACGTTTAAATCAAATTTCTCTTACCTATAATTTTAACATATGAATTTAGTGCGTGTGTGCTTATAATTAATATTCGGAGCTTGCTGATTCCTTAGCTCGCTGAGACTTCGTCTAACCAAAGGGATATGGAATACACGAAGAGACTTCTCCGCCGAAGGGGGACTACGCAAGCTCTATCTATTTGTATTCATTGCATTACGGATTTTTTTTATTTCATCTAGTCCTTGTTTGGTTAAATGTTTTTTATTTTCCATCAGTGTTACAACTCTACTAAAATCTTTAAAATCTAAACTTTTATTACCATGTATGTAATATTTATCATAAAATGGAATAATAATATTTTTTAGACTAGAAAAATCAGATACTTTAAAATCAATTGCACCTCTACCATCTAAACTTGTATAACCACATCCTAAATATTCAATTAGACTTTTTATTAAAAACTCATCTCTAACACTTTGAGTTATAATAAAACTTAATTTTACCGCTTCTCCGATTTTAGATGTTTTAGATTTAAATACTACAACACTAAAACAACCTTCGGCGTCTGTAAATCCTGCTAATCAAAGAGGATCTATATTAAGAGATAATGGAATTTCAGGTCTTAATACAGGAGTGATGTTAGGGTAAGCAATTTTTAATTCATCCTTTAAACCGTTATTCATAACAGCTTTTAAAGAAACAAGCTCTGATAATCCTTTTTCCGTAAGATGACTTTTGTTTATAATTAAATTATAAGCTAGCTTAAATAACATGTAATCTGCTTGTTTTTTAGTATTTAAAGGATATCTATCAAAATGGTTAATTATAATAGATAAACCTGTTAAAGATTCAACACGATACTGTGCAGCACCTTTACCCATAAGAAAGACACTACCAGTGTTAAAAAAGTTTTTTAAACTATTTAATAACACTAAATCTTTTTTATGTAAGCTTATTACAAATCTACATGCTACACGTCAACCTAATTTATATTTGTTATCTTTTATTATTGTTAATATAAAAGAACCTTCACCATCTGTAAATCCAGTAACGTATGAAGGATCTAATTTAGGGGGGAGGGAACTTTGTTCTAGCGAAGCTAGCTCACCTACTAGTGTAGAAAAATTTCTTGTTAAAATTATAGGGTTAGAAGGGATTTTGATCTGATAACTTCTTTTGAAGTCCACTAGAGTACACTTTAATAATGCGGATTTACCCGCATTACAACTACCGTCTACTCGTTGCTCTTTTACAATAATACATGACTGTTTGGTATCATGTATTACTGACTTAGATCCACGATCGCCCATTTTGTTTTCACTCATCTTCTGGCTTGTTACTATACCTGAGTAATTAATTCAGCCACTCATACATTTTCATATATGGCTTAGTACCAGAAGCTTTAGGGGTTCCCCGGAATTTGGCAGTTTTCCCCAATTTATTGATTTCCCGATACAATTTTTAGGGTTATGAGGGGCAAGTATGAAATTAAGAAGTAAAAAAACTATTGTTAAAATAGTAACAAAAACAAAAAGAAAAGTTACACTACTCATTTAATTATTAAATAAAATTTGTACCAATATGGTACCCATGCTTAGTCATTCTTTGTTCATAAATAAAAATAATAGAATAACAAGTGTAATTATAGAAATTACAAAAGAAATCGGACTTGATATAGCTATATTTTTATAGTTAAACTTTAATTGTTTAATTATTTTTTGATTATCATCTACAACATTACCTCTTAAGGTAAGAGTTTCTAATAATGGATTTATTTTATATTCAGGTAAACTAAAGAACATTTCTTTTACTATACCTAAATAATAAACTCCTCCTATTACACTAGTTAATATTGCGATTAAAGATAAGAAGATAAGACCTTTATCTAAGGCTGCACTTAACACCATTTGTTTTCCAAAGAATCCTATTAAAGGAGGAACTCCTACAAATGAAAAGATAGTAATAGCTAAACTTATAGCTAAGAAAGGATTTATATAAAAATATCCTTTCAGTTGAGTTACTAATTGTATAGGTGAATTGTTTTTGTCCATTAATTCTTCATGTTCTTTGTTTTCACTTATATAACAATATAAAGAGAACCCTATAGCTATTAATATAACAAATGCATTTAAATTACTTATAGAATATTGTGTTAAATAGAATATAAATGCTTGAGTAGATTCAACACTAGATATACCTAATGCTAAAAGTATAAATCCTACGTGAGATATAGTACTATAAGCAAATAATCTTTTAATTCTAAATTGAGTTAAACCTACCACAGTTCCTATTATTAATGAGAATAGTGAACTTATTAGTAAAATAAATGTTCAACTCATTTCTGAAAAACTACTGTTAGTATAATACACTAATTGTAATAATAATATAAATATAGAAATTTTGGCTATTATAGCCACGAATGTTGTTACTATTGTAGGTATAGCGTCATATACGTCCACATGACGACTGTAAAATTTATCGTCCAAATTAAAGAAAAGAACAACTTTATATAATCGGGTAGTGCTTCCATCCTGCCTTCGGTAGGCAGGAGCACTAGCAAGCTCGTAATTTTAGAGCCTGCTGATCCCGTAGGGATATTAAGAAAAAAAAATACTGCATGAACCAGAGTAGTCTATTTTAGATATCTACCTTTATTCATTCCTGTTCTTATTTGGCGAATCTGATCGAAACCTTCGTTAGTTAAATGAACTTTTGTTTGTATCATTTTAGCTACTTTAGCTCAATCTTTGAAATCCTTAGATTTAACGCCAACGATAGGGTATTTATCGAAAAAAGGTAAAATCTTTTCATAATTATCTTTGAATGATTGACATCTGAACTCAATATAATCTTTATAAGAATAAGTTTGACCACACCCAAAGAAATCTACTAAACTTTTCAATAATAATTCATCTCTAATGTGTTGAGTTACTACAAAAAGTAATACTACACGACTTCCTCTTTTATGTAATTTAGATTCTCTAATACTAACTTTAAAACAACCATCACCACTCGTAAAACCAGCTACTCATTGAGGATCTAATTTGACATTTTTAAGTGGTGGTAATAATGGTCTTACTAAAGCAACAGTATCAGGGAAGGCTTCTAATAGTAAAGGGGTTAATCCTCTATTTAAAGAAGCTCTAATACCTATTATTTTTTGTAAACCTTCAGCTGTTAAATGTTCCCCACGTTGCATCATCATAACAACTTGTTTAAATAATAAATAATCAGAATATTTATTAGTTTTTAAAGGATATTTATCAAAATGAGGTATTACTTTGGTTATTATTTGATCTAAAGAACCTATTGTAAAATCACGACAACCATTTCTTTCTTTACCTATTCTTCCAACTCCAAAGTAGGTTTGAATAAGTTTTAAAAGATCTAGGTCTCTTACATGAAGATTAATTGTGAAATTAGCCTCTATTTGTCATCCTAGTTTGCTTTTTGGTGATTTACGTACTAGAACCATAAAGCATCCTTCTGCGTCAGAGAATCCCGATATAAATCAAGGATCCTGACGCAGTTGGCTATTATCTAGGTTAGACTCCGAAGAATAAAATTGTCTTTGAATAATTTGGTTAGAAAGGGTTTTAACTTGATAACTTCTGCCGAAGCCCAGTAGAGTATATCTTAAATGCGGTATATTAATACCGCATCAACTACCATTTACTCGTTGCTCTTTTACAATAATACATGACTGTTTAGTCTCATGTATTACTGACTTAGATCCACGATTGCCCATTTTGTTTTCACTCATCTTCTGGCTTGTTACTATACCTGAGTAGTTAATTCAGCCACTCATACATTTTCATGTATGGCTTAGTACCAGAAGCTTTAGGGGTTCCCTGGAATTTGATAGTTTACACCCAACGTATGTTGATAAGGATTCCCTAAGTCCTTTTTCAGGTGATCAGAAATGGAATGGTGCTGCACTTACTTTAAATAAGAATCCTATTGTAAATATTACTAAAGAAAGATTAATATAATAAGGTGTATATCATAAATTTGTAGAAAGATCACTTATACTAGTTATGATATATAAACCATCTAAGTTAGTAGTACCTGAATTAGCATATAATAAACTAGTACCTAATAAGATAAAACATGAGCTTAATCCTCCTAATAAAAAGTATATTAAACCTCCTGTAGTAGATAGTTCTGAATTTCTATATATAGTACTTAATATATAAAGACCATAACTTTGTAATTCTATAGCCAGGAAAATAGATACTAAATCATTAGTTGACATTAATAATACTGCACCTGTAATTACAAATAGTATAATTAACGATAATTATGGATTTATCATACAAATTCTAATCGATTATCTTAAACCCACCGTCAGGGTACAGATTATAGCCAGTACCCATAACCTAGTGAAATTAATAAGATAATCTACAGTCCTCTATTATACATTGTATCTTTAATATCTTTTATTAATTTAATACCTTCAGATGTTAAATGTGCTTTACTATTTATTAAAATAGAGGCTTTTTGAAATCTATCGAAATCTAATAACTTTACTCCTGATAGAGTATGTTTAGATAAAAGAGGTGTCAATTTTTGATTTATGTCCTCTGACTTAGTAATAACTAATTCGACTGCTTCACGAGATTTATGTTTTCTTACTATTCCACACTCTAAAGAATCCGCAATTCTTTTTAGTAAATCTAAATCTTTAGCATGTTGACTTAAACTAAATACTAGACTCACTGCATATCCTACTTTTCTATCTTTACTTGGATAGATAGAAATAAAGAAAGATGCTTCAGCTGTTATAAATCCAGCTAATCAGTCAGGGTTTATCGTAGGGGCTATTTTAAGTTCTGGAATCACTGCAGGTTTTAAATCAGGATATTCTTCTTCTACGACCTTAGGTAATCCCTTATTTAAATTAGCTCTTTCAGAGAAGATTTTGAACAAACCAGATAAAGATTGATGTTCCCCTTTCTGCATAAGAAGAAGTATTCTCTTAAATACTAAGTAGTCCTTCAACTTAAGAGATGATAAAGGATACTTATCAAAATGAGGTAAAACATGTTTTAGTAAATCTTTAGTTGAACCTATTGTATAATAGATTATTCCTCTTTTACTTTTGTAGATTTTACCAGCATTAAAGTAAGCTTTAAATTGAATTAGAATGTCTAAATCTTTTATATCCAACCCAATAGTAAATGTAGGATGAATTTTTCAACCTGTACCTGATTTCTTTTTAGAGGTAGAAATAGTGAATGAACCATCTCCGTCTGTAAATCCTGTTATAAATCAAGGATTTAATTTAAAACTCTCTTTATTAATAGTAGATATTTCTGATTCAATATTAGTATTTGAATCATTAGTTGTATAATAGCGTTTGATTAGAATTTGATTAGATGGGATTCCATATCAGGATATTCTTTCGAATCCTCTTAGAGTACACCTTAACAATGGATTAATTACTAACCCATTACAACTGCCGTCTACTCGTTGCTCTTTTACAACAGTATATAGCTTGCGCACAAATACTGTTGACTTAGATCCGCGATTACCCATTCCTTTTTCAAGAATCTTTTGACTTGTTACCATACATGAGTAATTAGTTCATCCACCACGGTATAATTCAACCAGATTTGGTATCAAAAGCTTTAGGGCTTCCCCGGAATTTGACAGTTTATCCCTTAATAATTGAAACAACTTCCCAGGTTGTTGTTGTTTAGGATATTCAATAATTTTAAAATGTTCTCCCATTTTATTTATTATTTTTGTGTTATAATAAATAAATTTATATAACAATAAATCTTTTAAAGAAGAATATTCTGACACTCATACTTTTCTAGGGTAAAAACTAGTTAATTGTAATATTAATATACTAACTAAAAAGATAAAAATATGGAATATTTGTGTGATATTTGTCATAAGTAATAAACCACCATGTAAACCGACTCCTTTAGTTACAACAGCTAAAGAAGAGATATCATGTAAAATACAATAAATTAATATTAATATCGCTATCCTATTAAATAGTATCGATATATCTCGTCTTATATTGACGGCGTTTGAAAGTAAAACTAGTATTATTGATAATATAATCATTTTTTTTTTTAAGTGTTTTGCTATTTAATTAGACTTAACCATGGCCTCACGGCGAGCCTTAGGAGAAAATCGAATTCTCATTACTAACGTATAAAATTAGAGTTTTAACCATTTAAACTACTTAGGCTTGCTTAATAGCATATTACTACGAGGTTGCGAGTAAGAGGAGGTTATGGTTCGAAGAGGGAACGAGAGCACTAATTCTAGCTTTAGTTTATATATGCTGGCTATATGGATAGAGACAGCTCCTAGGGTAAACACTCGGGATCGAACCGAGAACAAGTTACACCACAAATAACCACTCTACCGATTGAGTTATGTCTACCTTAATAAATCTAGCTTTAGTTGCTTTAGTTAGCAGGAGCTTGCTATGAAATACTCCCGGAGTAAAAAAAAAGAAATTTATTTCTTTTTTTAGCGGAGCGTACTCCTAACGAAGTGTAAGGACTACGCAAGCTCCCCCTATTCCAGAACAATGCCCCCTCTGGGATATTTTTTTCTGTGCTTATCCCTACGGGATCAGGGCATATTTCTTCGAAGAGGCACGCCAGCCAGCCACTAATTTCTGATCCCGTAAGGGATATGAAATACAGGAAAAAATCCGCGAGCTAAGGAATCAGCCTACTCTCCCTCCGAAGGATGGGTGGCGTGCCTCACACTTCGTTAGGGGGCTCGTCGAATATCCCCACTTCGTTGGGATTAGATAAAAAAAATTCGAAGGATATGCTTCGCGCTTCGCTACTAATATTAAGATAAAATTATCCTGCGGTGATTCGAACACCGACTGTAAATACCAAAAATTTATGATCTACCCATTAATCGACAGGATATAGATATAGGAGGCAAGATAGCCCCTCCCCTATTCAATAGTCCGGAGTAGGCTTCGCCTCATCAGCGAGCTCTTCCTAACGAAGTGTGAGGCACGCCACCAGAGCTTGCGGGATTTTTTTTTTATAGTACATATCCGGCGGAGCCGGATTAGTACTAGTAAGCTCGAAGAAAAAAAAATATTGCGCGATTCGTTCCACGAATATCGGATAGGCGAAGCCTCGAACTTTGCTTTTTTTTTTTTAATCGCTATAGTCCCCCTTCGGCGGACTCAGCAAGCTAAAGCTCGTAATTAAACTAGGGAGTAGGCTAAATAATTATTAATGTACAGGCAAGAGGACTTGAACCTCTATGGTAATAATACCCGTCGCACCTAAAACGACTTCGTCTTCCATTCCGACATGCCTGCTTTTAATTGTGTAATCCATATCCCCGTCGGGATTAGGACTCAGCTAGCTCGAGACTTCTCCTAATCCCAACGAAGTGGGGGGCATTCTTCTTGACGAGTACACTTCGTTAGGGGACTACCGGAGTAAAAAAAAAAGAAATTTATTTCTTTTTTTAGCGGAGCGTACTCCTAACGAAGTGTAAGGACTACGCAAGCTCGAGACTTCATCTAGGGCAAGCTCTCTCTCCGAAGGATGGGTGGCGTGCCTCACACTTCGTTAGGGGGAGCTTGCTCCTGCGGAGAGACGAAGTCTACTGCTATACGAGTAGGCGTAGGCTGGGAGGGGTCGCTTGCGGATTTTCGCGGAAGATTCTTCCGCGACGAAAATATAAGAGGGGACTTCGTTACCGCCTGTATTTTTTTCCCTCCCTAACGAAGTGTACCTTATCCTCGCTAGCTAGAAATATAGGACTTGCAGGATTCGAACCTACATTTTAATGATTAAAAGTCATATGCATTCACCATTATACTAAAGTCCCTTATAGCACGAGAAGTCAAAAAAAAATAAGAGTAGTGCATATTCATATTCCCTCAGGTAGACGAAGTATCGAGCTTGCCTAGACGAAATCTCTCCCGGAGGGATATGGATTAGCACTAACGAAGTGTATCCCTTCGGTATTCGTGGTACGAATCGGGCAAGCATATCCATATCCCGGAGGGATATGGATAGTAATATTCGTTTCACGAATCAGCGAGCTCTAAAATAAGGCGGTAACGAATAGGCTCCGCCTCTTCCTTTATTTTTTTTTCTCGTTCGAGTAAGGCGCATGCGAAGCTAGAGCCTCCGCCTACTATAAGAATTAGCAAGCTAAAGCTACACTTTTATATGCACACGGTAAGACTTGAACTTACAACAAAAATAGCTTCAATATTTCACTCTACCGATTGAGTTACATGTGCTTTTTTATTAGGGCGAGCTCTCCCTAACGAAGTGTATCCCTAACGAAGTGTATCCCTAACGAAGTGTATCCCTCCGAAGGATGGGTACACTTCGTTAGGGAATCGGGAATACTCGTAGCTATTAACCATTTGTTATTTCTTCGAAATTAGCAAGCTAGAGCTTGCTGATCCCTAATCCCGGAGGGATATTGAGCCGGAATTAGTCGAGACCTCCAATTCTCTACTAATAGCGAAGTTTAAATATTATATCTTACAACTTAAACGTTCTGCTCAACCAATTGAGCTTCACAAGCTTATATGGAGACACTCGGATTCGAACCGAGCCTTCTAACATGCAAGGTCAGCATTCTACCAAATAAATTATGTCCCCTACGGTAGATAGCTTATATAATACCTATAGCTATCTACCAGTAAGAGCTTGCGCCCCTACTTATAACTACTTTGTCCTTTCTTGTCTCTTCCTATAGACTTTCCTAGCTTAGATATTTCCCGTTCTAGCTCGAAGAATTCACTGTCTGACATCATAGACAGTGGACTATCTTCAGTAGACAGTGGACTATCTTCAGTATCCACCGGTTCGGGATTACTAGTTGGTAGGTCAGGAAGAAGTAGGATAGGATTTATAGTTTCCATTGTGGCTTCCCCTACCACATTATTCATAACTTCACGATACAAATCTTCATCTACTTGCATTGGCTCATCACGGTTAACAAGATTTGACTCTAAGATCTCACCCATCCCCTGGTTAGCTTGCGTATTTATAGGACTAGAGTTGTCGCTAGAAATACTATCTGGGGTTGACTCTGGTATAAAAAATTGCGGTGAAAAAGCCAAATCTCCTTCACTGATCATATCATCTGCAGATATTAGAGTAACCTCCGGCTCACCCGCATCTTGGCCAGAACCGTCTACCTCACCAGGATCCGCTTCTAAGTAAGAAGGCTTTAGACTCGCGATTTGACGTTCTAGCTCGAAGAATTCACTGTCTGACATCATAGACAGTGGACTAACTTCAGTAGACAGTGGACTATCTTCAGTATCCACCGGTTCAGGATTACTAGTTGGTAGGTCAGGAAGAAGTAAGATAGGATTTATACTTTCCATTACGGCTTCCCCTACCGCATTATTCATAACTTCACGATACAAATCTCCATCTACTTGCATTGGCTCATCGCGGTTAACAAGATTTGACTCTAAGATCTCACCCATCCCCTGGTTAGCTTGCGTATTTATAGGACTAGAGTTGTCGCTAGAAATACTATCTGGAGTTGACTCTGGTATAAAAAATTGCGGTGAAAAAGCCAAATCCCCTTCACTGGCCATATCATCTGCGGATATTAGAGCAATCTCTTCCCCCTCTACCACTTGGTCACCCGAAGCCACTGCTGTACGACCTTTGCGTGAACCACTATTGTTATCATTATCCTTTGGACTTTCAGCCTCATATGGATAAGGCGCATCCGCAAAGCTGTCTTCAAAAGGTAGCTCCATAGGGGATTCTACTGTTGGTGGTTGCTCACTCGCTTGCACAGCAGAAGCTACTTCACGATTATTTTGAGCATTATTATCCTCATCTCCGCTATAACCATAGATATCCTCTTCCTCTTCATTTGACCCTGAGGGATGAAGAGGTGTTTCATTTGGTAGATTAGTACTAGGGGTTGGCCTTCTGGAGGGGAGGTCGTATTCAACATAATGCGCTTCAAGAGTACGTGGATTTAGATCTGTACTATCATTATTCAAGTTAGCAACTTGCAATATTAGATTAGGGATTTCTATATCCCCATTTGGTGAAGGATCTGGTGGTCAAGTTGGAGTAAACCTTAATGTAATTTTACTATTACTTCCTTTAGTAGTATAAACCTGTTTTAGTAGAGTAAACTCAAGGTTAAGTTTTCTAGTTTTTTTCATAACTAGAGTATTAGGTATAGAAGATTTGACTCTTTGCTCACCTTCATAATCAAAATTAACTCTTTTCCCTCCCAGAGATATTTGGTGATATTCATGTGGTATAATATCCAAGAGTTTTATACTCTCAAAGGGCAACTCTATAGATATACTTTTTCCACGGAAAAATCTATTATTAAACCCATCTAAGGTATATTTAACTGACTTAGGGTTTTTATTTTTATAGTCTACAGCTTTTTTAGTAAAACCTACACTTTTCTTTTTAACAACACTAAAATTATCCATATCTGATTGATACGGATAATTTTTATCGACCCCAGCTAGAACACTAAAATTATCCTTATCTGATTGATAAGTTAAGTTTCCATCTGAATTTGTATAGATAAAATCCATACATCTACGAATAGATACCTCATCCCTATTATCTAACATATTATAGTCATGTGTAGGCATAGTCATATTAGACATACCTCCTTGTTTAAAAACAAAAGGTAATTTTACACTATCATTTTTAACGTCTATAATGCTATAAAGTTCGTAATCTGTATTTCTGTCTAGTATTGGAGCAAATGTTGTACTTGTAGTGTTTATTCCAAAATATTTACTATCAGTGGGTTTTAACTGAAAAAATTCAAATGTAAGTCTATTAATAGAAACACCATAAATATTCTGAAATTTAGTAAATTCACTTCTAGTCAATTTACTAGCGATTTTTTTTATTAACTCTGCTCTAGATTTTTCTAATGGTAAATTTATGCTAGCATCTAATTCACCCAGCATTTGCCTTCTGATTTTATAACCTTCCGCAACTCCCTCTTTATACATACTAAAATAAGTCATATGACTTTGGTTTCTAGTTATTAATAAACGGTTTATAGGATAATCACGACGAGTTTTGAAATAATAGCAATCATTATCCATATATTCATTATTACTGTCATTTCTAGACATTCGCCTTTCTGCGAATTTTACTAAATCCCATTCTTTTCCTTTAGGACGAGCTAGTAGATATTCATCTTTTTGAATAGCAGATTTTGTTTCAGACCGGGCTTTATACATTAAGTCTTTAAATTTAAGTCTAGATTTATCTGAACCATCTTCTTCTCAAATCATGAAATCCTTAGGGTTAGCTTTTTGACCTTTAGTTAAATAAAATTCCACTAATTTTCTATATTCGTTGTCTAAGGTATTTTCAAAAAAAGCTAACTTCCGGGCTGCCAATCTGTCCTCATGTATTACAAAATTTTCATTATTAGCTATTTTTATAGCTTCCCCTTGTACTCCTACTACCTTCTTTAAGTCTTTAGAGAATTTAATACTATCAGTAGTATCAAATTCTCTAATTCTAAGATTATTTTGACTTTTTTCTTGGTAATAATTCTTTACAGTTTTTAGTTCGGGTTCCATATAATACGATGAAGGCCTTCATACTCTAAATAAACTTGTATTATCTATAGATTCGGCTTGAGTAAATATTATTAAACCATTAATTCTATTCTCCACCTTATCTATCCCTATCTGGGGTAACATTATACCATATTTAGATTCTAATGTTGTTGTAATATCCCTAATTTTGGCTGAACTATCCGTAACATTTGCATTTTGTAAATAATAAGTAGGCATAAAGACACAACCAGGCAAGTCATGTCTAATTATATTAACTATTAATAATCTCCCTTTTAAAACCAAAGAAACCGCCCCATAAAATTTAGTATTATAAAAATAATTTATTGGTTTTACTGTGAAATTAGCTTGCGATCTTTGAATACCTTCATTATATTTAAGTTTTCACGTAATATTTACGATAGGAGAATTATTTAATTTATCTTTATATTCTTTTATTAGCCCTTGTCGAACAGATTCAGTAACAGGTACATAATCAGCCTTTTTCTTTATGGTTTCATCTATATTTCGATAATATCTAGATAAAGAAGCCCCACCCTCTTTCGCCACGGCTTCTTTATTTAGGTTTTGAGCAGCCTCTTTCTCTATGGCTGCATCTAGATTTCGATAATATATACCCACGTCCGTATCGGGTACTTTATATAGGTTTCGAGCTTCTTCAGCCGCTTTCGCCAGGGCTATTTCTGTTTTTCGCACCTGCATGATATTGATGGTTGGTTCAGGTCCACACTTTACTACACCTGGCGTACGGAAAGGTATGCCTTTCCACTCGTAATATCTTTGGTTACCTTCATTAAAATAAAACTTACTGAAACCTGAATTACATGCTTCCTGTAAAAATGGAGTTAGTGATATAAATGCCGCTATATAGCTGGCTGACCCCGCTAGATCCAATGCGCTCTTAAGTGGTATAGGCTCATGCTTATTTATTCCGACCCTCTCTCCCGGAGGGATACACTTCGTTAGGGAAGCTCGGACTCCAGAATCGCCATCGGAGAGAGGGTCAACCCTACTGCACGATATTGTACTTTGTCTACTAACGAAGTGTGAGGCACGCCATCCTGGCTTATTTATTCGCAAGATACCGTATATTATACAAATTGTGAAGAATGTTATAATTATAACAATAAACCCTTTTATTATTATAGATATAATTATTGTACTATAATAGTTTTGAATTAAGTAGTTTACAATTATAGTAAATGTTATTCTATATAGATTTACTCTTTTTACTACGTAATCATTATACAAATAATAATCTTTATCCTCTATAGATTCTTTCTTCAGATATTTCACTATAAAATTTAGCAAATAAAAAAACATAGGTAAAGGAAGAGTAAGTATTAATATTGTTATTATAAAACTATTATTATCATCTATATTTAATAACATAGTAGCTAGCAAATATCTAAAAATATATATTATTATAATAGATATTATTCACATTTTAAATAAATGCTTTATAATTTTCCCTATATTATTTATTATCAGTGTAATATAGTGCACTAATTTTTCTCTAAAATCTACTTTTTTATGACTGGGCAAGCCACTATAAAAAAACTGAAAATGTTTTTGATAAAAATTTAGAGCTAAAGCTTTAACTAATATTACACTTAATATACTTAAAATTATAAAAATATAATTTTGTATTATAAAAAGTATGGGAAATATTATAAATAATATTAAAACCATTAATATATAAGTCCTAAATCCAAATAAAGATCTATGACTATAACATAAGATATAATTTATATTACTATCTAATTTAATGTTTTTAGCTAGCTCTGGGACGCCTACGGATGATCCCAAATTTTCGGGAAGATTATTTAACACTTCTAAGAATAAATTCAAATCTATTTGAATAGATGTAACGGCTACATGAATAAAAACTACAGCTAAAAATTGATATAATTTTATATTAAAGATATATCGTGAAATAAGTTCTATAGAATTTTTAGATAGCCTGTTGATTTTCTGACGATTTATATAAGTACGAAGATTTATATATTGTTGAAGATCTCTGCTGAGACGAAGTCTACCCCCTTCGCTGGGATCAGAATGCAGAGATCAAGGGAATCTAGCGAAAAGACGGACTAAAAGAAGATCAAGATTTTTTTTCATTTTTAAGTTATTGTTATTTATAAAAGTATAGTCGCATTTAGTTAAGTTAATAATAATAGCCTACGACTTACTAAGACTCCCGCTCCCACCAATATGGTGGGGAGCCGGAGGTGGAGATACGAGGTCTACTCCCCATATCACCTTAAGAATATTAAACCGCGCTATAATTACAGGCTAAATATATAAGAGCTTGCTCCCTCCGGAGAAATACTCCCTAACGAAGTGTACTCCTATTCCCTAACGAAGTGTACTCATATTCCCATATTCCCGTATTCCCGGAGGGAATTAGGGAATTAGGGAGGCATTCTTCTGGGAATAGGGAATCGCGAATCGCATATAATATACATTAGCATTTTATGCTCTTTAGAACTTGGTAGTTAGAGCTATGCACACAGCCTACTTACCTTCAGTACTTCCTTAAGGTACTAAACTAAAGTCGCTTATCTAGTCGTAGCTAGGATAAAAAGAATCAGCGTGCTTGCGAGAGACGAAGTCTCTCCCCCTAGGGGAATAGGGGGATGAGATTGTTCCTAGCAAAGACTCCTCTTTATTTTTTATCTTTATACTTTGCTAGGGAACTTTGTTCCCTAGCAAAGAGTGCGCCCACGCTAAATTAGCGTACATAGCTCTAACTATCGCATTCTTCATCACATGAAACTTCATATTCTTAATTCTTTCTATAAGATATAGCCCACTTGCTAATCCAGCACAAGCTAGATGGCTAAGCTTACAATAAGTTTGAGTCGCCCGCTTATTTATACTAGCTAAGCTCTGAAGAAAAAAAAGAGCTTGCTATGAGTAAGAGGTCGCTAGCGCGATTTTTTTTTTCTGTGTATAGTCCTACGGACTCAGGAGCGTACTCCTCCTCTTTAATTTTTTTTTTATCGCTTGCTTTATATACTCAGTATATATATACCTTCTCTAGCTTATCTGTTACTGAAAAGAAGTGTAGATGCTATGTGGAATACAATAGCATCATTATAGTATGTATAATTATAAATCCTACTATACTATACTAAATCCTATAGAATACGGTTAGTCAGATTCGAACTGACACAAATCGAGTGGAAATCGACAAGTCTACCATTAACCTATAACCGTTCAAATAGAGCTTGCGCACTGAGGAGTGGTTTGAACACACGAGTATAACTCAGAAAAGCTTAAGTTTTCTGAGTTTATTCTTCCACGAGGAGTAGTACTGCGTACTAGCAAGCTCTATTCCCGACGTAGCCGGGTATAGAGCTTGCTGGAGCTTGCGTAGACGAAGTCTCTCCCTAACGAAGTGTATGAATGCCCCCCGTAGGGGTAGGGAATAGTGAAACGAATATTACTACCTCTATAAAACCTTCTTTAGCTATACATTTAGCTAGGTAAGAAGGGTGCATATTAATAAAAGCTGCGGCTCTTCTTATAGAAGTAAAATACACAACTTCATTGGTTTCAACATTATCATTATCTACTAATAGACCACCTGAAGGTTGAGAATTAGCTCCCAGTTTTATTTTAGCCTCTTCGGATAGAGGTTTACCTAATTTAGCTGCACGTATAAGTTCTATAGTCTGAGGGCTATGTTTAAAGCCGTATAGAGAACCCGCAGTTTTCAAGGTGTTATACTTAAACTCGTAGTCGGCGTAGACGAAGTCTCTCCGCAGGACTAGCCTGCGTACCCGAGACTTCTAATTTCGAAGAGATATGTATTTCATATCCCTTACGGGATCAGAAATTAGTATTTCATATCCCTTACGGGATCAGAAATTAGAAGTGGGGGGGTAGACTTCTCCGCCGAAGGGGAGAGACTTCGTCTACAGCAAGCTCGAGCTTGCTGAGTCCTAATCCCAACGAAGTGGGGGGCATTCTTCTCGACGAGTACACTTCGTTAGGGGTAGACTTCTCCTAACGAAGTGTGAGGCACGCCACACCACTCCGTCGTCGACGGAGTGGTGGGTCCATATCCCTCCGGGATTAGGGACTCAGCAAGCTCTTTAATATCCGAAAAAGGACTTGAACCTTCAAGGCACTCTGCCTACAAATTTTAAGTTTGTTGTGTTTACCAATTTCACCATTCGGATTTTTTTTTACAATTAGCCAGAGTCGAACTGACAAAATTCGTTTGGTAAACGAATAGTTTACCATTAACTTATAATTGCTTACTTCCTACAACTATAGTCTTTCTTAACTGTCTATCACCAATGAATATAGCTCATTGAGATACACTTTACTAGCCTTCGCTAGCGGAGCGTACTCTCCGAAGGAGGAAGATTCTTCCGCGACGAAAATACAGCAAGCTCTCCTTAGCCTGCTGATTATTTTTTTCTACAGAAAAAAATCGCGCTAGCGACAGAAGTCTACCCAACGAAGTGGGGGGCATTCTTCTGGATAGCCTTGTCTTAAGACTACGGTGCAAATCTCTATCTAGTGTTAGGGTTTTTTATATTAGAGAGAGCTGGATAGGCTTCGCCTCTCCAAATAAATTATCTCTCTCCTTAGCCTGCTGATTATTTTTTTCTACAGAAAAAAATCGCGCTAGCGACAGAAGTCTGCCCAACGAAGTGGGGGGGCATTCTTCTGGAGTGAGTCTTTAGTTATATTTGGACCGATTCCAGCACTCAGATTTAGGGCTAAAGTGACTTGAACACTTATAATTACTGTTATGAGCAGTACACTTTACCTATTAAGTTATAGCCCTACGCGGACAAAGGACTTGCACCTCTAACCTCTGGACATGAGCCAAATGTGTTACTATTACACCAATCCGCTTTAGACTAGATAGGATTCGAACCTACGATGGTAGCATTGAAAGAGCTATGTCGTAACCGCTTGACTACTAGTCCTTTTAATATCCCTCCCTCCGAAGGACTAATTTCGAAGAAATAGGGGAGACTTCGTCTACAGCAAGCTTAAGCTTGCGCCTTAAAAAAATGAGGCAGAATCCTCTTTACGGGAGAAGCCACAGGAGTTGCACCTGGATGTATTGGCCGCACCCAACCATAACCACTATCGGTTTAGCTTCATCTTGGTGTGGAAGCTCGAGCTGAGATATTTGCACCCTACTAAGGTATAATATTGCAGTCTCCCATCTCTGCCTTATTTACCACTAAGATTACTAAAATAGCTCTTTTTTTTTTGTAGTTTACTAGCCTGCGTATTAACTTGCTATCGCACAAGCCAGCTAAGACTATTAAGTTTAATATAGAGCTTGCTGTAGTCCCCTAACGAAGTGTACTCTCCGAAGGAGGAAGATTCTTCCGCGACGAAAATACAGCAAGCTCTCCTTAGCCTGCTGATTATTTTTTTCTACAGAAAAAAATCGCGCTAGCGACAGAAGTCTACCCAACGAAGTGGGGGGCATTCTTCTGGATCGCACGAAGTCTGGTTTATGGGCGCCCTACCTCTAGTAGTGACTCTTTCTAGACTTGTCAAATTAGAGTCTTTAAAATATTCATCACTAATAAGTCTAAAGTGATATTACCACTTGACGACTAATCCTAGCTTGCTAAAGCAGTAAGCTTTGCCTGATTCGAAGAATAGTAGCTTCGCTAGGCAATAAGACGCAACTCTATAATGAGAGGAGTAGTACTGCGTACTAGCAAGCTCTATTCCCAGAAGAATGCCTCCCTAATTCCCTAATTCCCTCCGGGAATATGTGTACACTTCGTTAGGGAGAGACTTCTCCTAACGAAGTGTGAGGCACGCCACACCACTCCGTCGACCACGGAGTGGGGGGTCCGCCTGGGGGATACGCCTTATTTTTTTTTATCCCTGGCGCCTTACTATTCGTCAGCCCAATGCAAGTATCGCACTTACTTCTATTGATTACAAAACAATTGCATTACTTTTATGCTAATCAGGCTCTAGCTACAATTTGCTAAAATTTAAAAAGCCAAACCACCCGATAGCAAAGTATATCCAGGTATGGTTGGCTAATTTCTGCTGAGCAGAAATAGGCATGCATTGTACATGCGATATATGTATAAATAGTTATTTATAAAATTAGTACTTTATTCTTAAAAATCTCCAGATTCGTACGGATAAAGCCTATATTAATCCTTCGTAATAATATTTTACGTATATTTAAGAAATATCTTAAGATAAGCTTCGTGCCTATATGCTTTCAGCACTTATCCTTAACCAACTTAGCTTTCCTGCCGTGCCTATGCTATATATTTATCTTAGTGAAAGAAACATCCCTATGTATAGCTAAAGCTATACAGATATATAGAATTTTTATCCTATATTTTAATATTTGGGCACATAGACAACAGGTAAACCATAGGTTAGTAACTATTATTTAACCCTTTTACAAATTAAATTCTTCTTGTTCCTTTCGTACAAAAGTTAGTTCTTATTATATTCTAATTCCCCCTAGAAGATAGAAACCATACTGTCTCACGACGTATTTAACCCAGCTCATGTAACTTTTTAATCGACGAACAGTCGCACCCTACATAGTTCCTGCATCCATGAGGATAAGTTAAGCCGACATCGAGGTGCCAAACCGCGCACTCATTTTGTACACTCTTGCGCAAATTAGCCTGTTCTATGTGTTATCATAAAAGCGTCCTATGAAGGTGGGAACGAAGTCCCCCCCTTATTTTTTTATTGCTGTACAAGCAATACCTCCGGTATACGAAATACCGAAGGATAGCTATAGCACTTATATTTCCATTTTTTTCAAAACGGTTCAGACTATGTCTTCATTATTATTATATATATATATTTTAGTAGTAGTCCATATCCCAGGCGGACCCACTTCGTCTAATTTCTGATCCCGTAAGGGATATGAAATACAGACGAAGTCTCGGGATTAGTAGCCTTCTGATGAGTAGTCCGAAGGACTACTCATCAGAAGCCTCTTGCGCCTTTCTTTATTTTCCACCTATTCAACCTTTTACTGCAAAGGCTCCAATACGACGTTTTGATTTAGCTATTGAATAAGTTACATTTGATTTAGAATTACCTCTAAATAAAACTGAACTTAAACCTCTAAAAGAAGAATCTACATTTTTTAATCCTCCTTTTCATTTTAATGAATAGATAGATCTATCCGCTCTGTAACGTTTAGTTAATCTACCTTTAACTTCTAATCTTATACCTGCCATATTTTTATATCCAATAGAATTATAAATAGTATTATGGATATTTTCTTTATTAGCATCGCTGCTATGCATTATTCCATTATTTATATCTGAAGGGTATGTACCATCTAACAGTTTAGATAGAGAGGAGGTTGGCGCCAAGCTTCCAGCGATGCCTTCCGGCATAGCTGGGAATACTATATTAGATATTATTTTTAAATCTTTAAATTTACTTTGAAATAGATCCATTTTTTGATCACCTTTTATTATAGATCTTTCTTTAATCGTATTAATATTAGGTAAATATGCTCTATTTAAAATACTAAACATAGAATTTATATAATTTATTCTTCTTTTTCTTAATTTTAATGCTAATGCATTAGTAAAAAGATCTGTATGATATGCGACAGATTTTAAATTAATTATATTATATTCTATTTTTTTTCCTAGAATTTTATTTAATATATTACTTAATTTAGGTAAAAACACCAATCTGTTGAATTTATATTGATTAAGAGAATATAATAAGTCATATTTTCTTAAGTATTTTAGATATTTTCTCGCATATTGGTTAAGAATAACACCTCAAACTTTTTTTAAATAAAGATCTTTTAATTTTATAAATTTATTTAAATATTCTAGTTTATATTTTATAAATTTGGTTTTTCTTATTATATCACTAATAAATATATATTGATCTTTATATTCACCTAAGATTTTATAAATTTTTTCTATATTTTCTTTATATAATAAAAAATAACGTTTGGCTATTAATTTTTTACTTATTTTTTTATTTATTTTTAAATATTTTTTTTTTAATACATTTTTTTCTCTATTTAGAGTATACAGAGTAATTATTGCTTTATTATTAGTATGTTTAATTTCAGCATTACTTACGTGTATTCTTCTTAATAAATTACGTCTTCTTTTTAATAATATAAATTTAGATCCTGTATATTTATGATCTTTAAAATATAAATTAAAGTAACCTTTTATTATTTTGTTTATATTTAAATCATTAACTGGTATATTCTTTAATGTATTTTTATTATAAGAATAGATAGTATTCTTTCATTCTTTAGAAAATGAAGGTAAATATTTGGTTATTCCTATATCACCTATTTTTTTCTTTAAAAGTATTGTTTTAGATTGTTTTAAATTATTATTATAAATTTTCGAGCTAACTTTGCCTTGCCCACCTTTAGAAGAGGCGGCTTGAAAGTTAACGATTCCCGGCGTAGCCGGGAATACTACGTTACCGTCTTTATTCATTTTTCTAAATATTTATTCTTTCTTTTATTTTTTTTTATATATATATATATAATAATAATGTTGGGTGTAAAAAAGGATTATTGTTTAGCCTGCAAGTAAAAGCAACTAGCTTTATATATCGGCTAGCTGGCTCTTCCTCGCAAACTGTGCATATAACTCACCTTATAGTCGTTGAACGTCTTTATCTTATAATTTATGCTAAGATAAATTTCGCTTCAAATTTACATAGCGAGCTTTATAGACGGAGTCTCGTAAAGCAACGCGTAAGTAATTTTTGAAATTAACCCAATATATTATTAATTATTTTTACTTCTCAATATAGCACGGGTAGACGAAGTCTCAGCGATATCCCTACGGGATCAGGATTTTTTCTCCGAAAAAAAGCTGAGTCCGTAGGACTATGACCCATACCACAGTGAAATAAAATATTAAAGGACAAACATCCCTAGCGTAGCTTTTCCAATAATCCAAGATCTTTCCTTGTTGCATCTTGTGATCCTATGCCCTGCTTACGCAACTGTAAGATTTGTTGATAATCAAACAGTAAGGCAAGATTTAGCCGTTGAGCTTTTTAGATAATTAAAACATAACTATTAGAGCATAGCTAGATAGCCAGTCTTAATAGTTAAAAAATATTAGTGCGAGCTTGCTATGAAATACATAGTAGTCCATATCCCCCCCTTCGGCGGGATTAGGACTCAGCAGCTACTACTTAATATTTTTATTATCTCTAATTTCTATATAGTGAAAATCCTACCTTTTTTTAAATATATATACAACGAATGTACATATAAATAATTTTATATGATTAAAAATAGTTCTACTACCTTAAATCGCAAACAAAATAATTATAAATTATTAGACACTCCTGTTTACTCTTTACAGGGTCTGTGCCCCACATAAACTGTCCCCTAGCGATAGTTCCTTAACCAAGGGTACTTATCTATTTCTGCAGGCATAAATCCAAATTTAAGTATAATCTATCATTATGCGCTTACAGCAGAAAGGAAAATAAGCTGAATTAGGTTGATTTACTACGAGCTTAAGCTCGTCCTAAACCAATTCATTCATATGAAAAAAAAATAAAGGATTCTCATTGTCATAGAGCCAGCTTGCTAAGCAAGCCGGCCGTCAATTACCTTATAAACTGAAAATTGTTTATCATACTCTATAATTAGTGACAGTAAAGCTGCATAGGGTCTTCTCGTCTAACTAGAGGTAAACTGTATCTGCACAGCTATTCCAATTTCACTGAGTCAATCATAGAGACAGCTGTTGTATCGTTACATCATTCATGCAAGACCGCATTTAACGGCCAAGGCATTTCGCTACCTTAGGACCCTCACGTTAAGGCCGCCTTTAACCGGGGTTTCCGTCTACATCAAATATTAGTATATTTAATTATATCTGTTAACCAGCCGGCACCGGGCAGACATCACACTCTATACTTAGATTTTTAATCTTTCAGCAAAGTGCTGTGTTTTAATTAAACAGTCGTACAACACTATTTCATGCTTCTTCCTCTTTACCTGATATTAATCAAGAATAATGAGCTCTCCTTATCCCGAAGTTACGGTAGTCAATTTGCCGAGTTCCTTTATGATTGTTAGCTCATTTACGCCTTCGTATTCTCTACTAGCTTACTTGTTTCAGATTCTAGGTACGGTTACTTTCCATTTAAGCTATAGCTAGTTCTAGCCATAGCTTAAACTTATTACTATTTTTCCAGTACATTTTGCACTTAAAATGTCGTCCTTAGTATGAAAGATTGTCTCATCGTTTTAATCTTTTGATTCCATAAACTTAGAGGCCGTTACTTAATTACATCCATAAGCTTTAGGCGGAAAATTTTCTTTTAGTTACTCATGTCACCATTATCACTTGAGTTAAATTATTATAATTTCATTTAAAAAATAAAAATCTTAATTTAGCTCAACGTTCTGCTACCCCATTTAATTATAATTGTATAGTCCGAGCTTGCTGAGACTATTAATTATAAAATAATATGGACAAGGTTTCGGTATATTGTTTAGATCCGATAAATTTTCGATGCTTTTAAAACTTAACAAGCGCTCTGTTACGAGGTCATAAAATTATGGCTGCTTCTAAGCCTATCTCCTTGTCGACTTTAATAAAAACCTTCTTAATTTCACTCAACTAATAATTTAGGAACCTTAACTCTTGTTCTGGGCTGTTTCCCTTTTGACATACAACCTTATCATTCTATGTCTGATGATTTAAGATATATCTTTGCCATTCCGAGTCTACATACTCACTGATAAAATCTTCATGATCCCCCAATTTGTACAAAATAAAACATGGGCTTAACTTGTTAACAAGTTAAGCCTTATGTCTTGTCTGAGATTAAATTCTGTACCTGCTAAGATATTATACTTAAATTGCCTACTGTTATAGGTTTCGCAGAAAACCAGCTATCCTGGTCAGTATTGTCTTTCACTACACCTACCATAATTCTTCGGATATTTATGCTACAATATTCCGTTCGGACTTTTATAATCCTGATTATGGTAAAATCACCAGGCTTCGGGTCTAACTTTAGACACTTACCGTTATTTTAACGCTCGGTTTAACTACGTAGAATCTCGCATCTAATGTTAACTTGGTGACCCATTATGCAAAAGGTACGTTCTAACTTTTTTATTTTTCCGAACTGCTTATAAAATCACTGTTTTTGTTTTGGTTCCCTCACGGTACTTTCCACTATCGCTTACATATTATATTTAGCCTTTGAGGAAGGTTCCCCATTAAATTTAAACAGTTTATCCACCATTTGACTTTCTAGGCTACTCTATTTTAGCTCACGCTAATCATAGAATCTCTTTTGATTTCTTTTCCTGAAGTTAATAAGATATTTCAATTCACTCCGTTTATTATTAGATTTCTCTTAGAGTTAATATAATTATAGGCTTGTAGGTAAAGAATTGCTCATATTACTGGTTGCCTATTAAAAGCGAGCTTGCTATGAAATACGGCCAGCATATATATACAATCAGCTAGCAAGCCTATTTATATAAATAAATCTCTTTAATATGTAGCTTAAATTCTACAATAATTTCTTTCTATACTTATATAATTTAGGAGCAGCTAGCGAAACGCTGGCGCACCTAAATTACATTTATACTTTATATATCCAAAGCGAGCGGTAAAAAAAAAATAGCTTTTTTTCTACCAGCAGCTTCATATCTCTAACGAAGTGTACTGATTTCTGACCCCGTAGGGATATGCAGTATTTTAGTAATTTTTTTCTGTATGCTTCGCACAGAAGCACAGAAAAAATACTGCTGATTCGTGAAACGAATATCCCTATTTTTTTAGAGTTTAGACT